TTAAAGGGAAAGGGAAGCTTTTCACAATGACACTAGGTTTTAATAAGTGCAAAGCTATTAACAATACACCATAATATAATACACAGCTCTGAAAAAATAATGTACTTGCTAACGAGTAATGTTTCCCTTAATGTGACACCGATGGGACAGTTTTTGTCCATAAAGCCATTTTATGTTCTAACATTCCAACTAATGGAGTTAAAACAAGTAAGTAAAAGAAAAACCAAACAGCTGCTAATTGACCAATAAAGATATATGGTTGTTCCACAGGTTGTGCACCTAACCAAGTTAGTAAGGCACAGTCTGCAACAAAAGTCCAGAAAAATATCTCATGAACTGGACGGAACAGGGCACTCCTAGCAGGAGATTGGTGGATAAAGGGTAATAGGCAAAGACAAACAAAAACAAGTCCAATTGCGGCTACACCTGCTAATTTGTTAGGAATACTCCTAAGAATAGCATAAACCCATAAAAAGTACCCAAATATGTTGATAGCCTTTTCTTCCTGCGGAACATTCGGGGGACCACAGTTTAATGATTAAATAAAAAGAGATACTCTTCTAATTGCTTAAAAGTGTAATGATTAAAAAAAAAGCTATACTCTTCTAATTGCTTAAAAGTTCGGACTATACCTTCATCCTGTATGGTATTATAAGAACAATGTTTTTTGGCTTGGCGTATGGTAAACTAAGAACAATGTTTTTTGGCTTGGCGTAAAGTATATTGTAATTTGGATAAAACCTTAAAATTGCCACGAGCTTTACGAAAACTTCGAGCCCATTTTCGAACTTCAACTGCTTTCATTCCTTTCATCTTCCCCTCAAAAAGAGGGATTATATTTAGAATGGTTGAAGCACTGTCTGTGACCAGTTTATACAGACGAAAATCCTCTTTCTGACACTCAAAAACCTTTGCTTTTATACCTAATTTGTAACCAATAGCTTCAAGCAATTCTTTTTCATCCTTTTGAACCCAACTAACGGCATGAACAAGTAAATTCTTTTTTTTTAAGTCTAAGAAAAAAGACCCCTCTGCTTCTGTAAAACCAATCAACCACCCAAGATTCGGATAAGAATAATCATTTTGTGGGTGTGTTATTTTAAAAGTAGAAGGTATAGAGCGACTTTGCTCTTTTATTTGGTCTAAAAGCACATCACGCTCCTGACGTGAAGGGATGCCTGTTGTTTGTGCCCTGACGTATATATCAAGAGCTTTTTTAAAACATAAAAACTGCCAAGCCTTCGCCCGTGTTAAAAAAGGGTTATCAGGAAGTATAGAAAGTAAGAAAAAGTGCAATAACAAAGGATTTCGCAAATAGAACTGAGAACTGTTAATACCAGAGGGTTTAACAGAACCACATTTAAGCTTTTTTTTAATGTACGCCAAAAGCTTTAAATTATAGTTAGATTGACTTATTTTTAATGAAAATACCCAAGTAGGGCGTTCCGCGCCTGTCTTGTTAAAATAAAACAGACCATCGCCTTCAATTAAACCAATAAACCAATTAAGAAAACCATCAGGATGTCCAATGTTTAGTCTCTGAAGTGAAGGCAATTGCCACCTATGATAGGCATGCCTTAGATTTTTTTCTTTAGAATCTAGACCTTCACTGGCGGATTGTCCATTCAAAAGAAATCTTTTAACATCATTGGTTAACAATAATGTAACTTCTTTTGTAATCAGGACTTTCCCGCATCGAATTGGATTTTTCATAAAATAGTTACCTATTATTAGAGAGCAGTATTTGTACTCAGGAACAATATGAGCTGGTGTTTGATATGGGTTAGCGGGAATGTTATTATCGGGGTGAGATAATAAGTCTGGGTAATAAAACACAAGTAAACTTCCAAAGAAACCTAGAATAAAAATACCAACTGTATCTTTCAATACGTAGTATGGATAAAAAGGTATTAGGTCTGTTTGTGCGTTTACACCCAAGGGGTTAGTAGAACCATATTGATGTAGTGCGGCTAAGTGCACTATTGACAACCCAGCTAATAAGAAGGGTAGTAAGTAGTGAGCACTATAAAACCTGTTTAGTGTGGGGTTATCTACACTGAAACCGCCCCACAACCAACCAACAATATGATTACCAACAACAGGAACAGCACTAGCCAAGCTAGTAATTACTGTTGCTCCCCACAAGGACATTTGACCCCATGGTAAAACATAACCAATAAAGGCTGTTAAAATCATTAGTAACAAAATAACTACACCTACTAACCAGACCGCTTCACGTGGTTGGCTGTAGCTACTATAGTAAAAACCACGCATCATGTGCAGGTATACTACAATAAAGAAAAGACTTGCGCCATTTGCGTGAACATAACGTAACAACCATCCTGAAGGAACGTCCCTCATGATATGTTGTACGCTTGCAAAGGCCATGTCTACGTGGGGAGTATAATGCATAGCTAAAAATATCCCTGTTAAAATTTGCACAACTAAGCAGAGACCTGCTAGACTTCCGAAATTCCATGAAATGTTTAAATTACTGGGAGCGGGGTAGTCAATCAAGTGGGCATTAGCTGTACTTAATAATGGTTGGCGAAGAATAGAGTACCTCATGTGTATTTTAAAAAATAATTAAAAATGCTTCTGTGCCGTGTTTAATAGTGCTTCTTTATTGCTTCTTTATTGCAGGTTCCGAAGCAGGTTACGAAGCAAGTTAAGAGACCCTCTGGGTCCCCCTATTTTTTTATGCACAGAACGTAATTTTATCCAAAGGGGGTGTATAATTATGGATAACAGGACTTTAACCTATATGGTGTCACCTTTTATTTAATTATAAAGTAATTTAATTTTCTTAAGACGAAGGGCAGAGAGCTCGGTCTGAGTTATTATGGAAAGAATATGCTATAGGTGCTCTAGGTGCATAGTATTGTTATGCTTTTGCTCTTTTTTTTCTGCGCTGGGTCATAGCAAGACCGCGGTCTGCTTCTGTTGTAGGCAAAATATTATGTAGCTTCAAAAAACAGGTCCCCAAAGGTCCCCGATGGTCCCCGATGGTCCCCGCAGGGGAAAGAAAGAATGTAATAATAAAAAGGGGGATTTAGATATCATAATAAAACACTGGTTCCGAAGGTCCCCTGGAAGAGCGAAGCTCTTAGAAAAATTTTATTAACTACTAGTAGTTTATTAGGTCCCCTCGGGTTTGTTTAAGAGCCCCCCCGGGTCTCTTCCTTTGCTATTCCAGTTTAATTTTTAAAAATGATCTGGGGAACCAGTCTTTAATAATGGACAAAAACAAATTTTGACTAGGAGACATAAAAGCGAAGTTTTAAATAGGTCCCCTGCGGGGACCCTCAAAATGCTTTTTAGATAGATTATTGAACATTTTAGGGCTTAAAATAAAAAAGGGGCCCACTTTTAATTTTATAGGAAGAGACCCAAAGAAAGGAAGAGTACTACTCTTCCCCCTAGAGACCCGGAGTAAGCGCCAGCTTTGAAACGATGCTCTTAATGCATAGAATTAAAATAGACTCTGATACTTAAAAGCGATGTTTTAGAGATATGGTTTTACTCTCATAACTATTTTTAGGTCTAATTATGAAGTGTTTTAGAGCTAAAAAACCGGTTTTTAGATGTGTTGGGGCTTAAAAACCAGTTTTTAGAAGTGAAGGGGCTTGCTGGGGACGAGTTTTTAATAGGGTGAATCCTCTTAGTTTTGGTTTTTGACTATGTAACTTAGAGGCGAAGGTTTTAAGAGAAGGTTTTTCCCTCAAAATGCTTTTTAGATCAAATATTAACGTGTTTTTGGGCTTAAAAACGGGTTTTTAGAATAGTATGGGCCCGGAGGAAGCGCCAGCTTCTTAGAAGATTAACCTCTAAAAAAGACGAGCTATAGCTCCATAATTATACTCGGGGCTCTTAATACTTTTTCACTGTTAGTGAGAGGAACAGACGTCTTTTTTTTTAAGAAAAAGGGTTTCGCCTCTAAGCTTCAAACACCTTAAGACGAGCGTGGGCACTTACTATGCCAGTGAGTAGAACGAACGTCCTCATCTGTTATACAGTGTCTAGCGAGCGTTGGCACTTAGCCAGCGTGGAACCAGCGTGTTCACTACCAAAGCCTGCGTATAGCGAGCTTAGCACAGGGTGAGTGCTTAACCAACCACCTTATGCTGTTAGTGAGTTCCCCAGGAAGATACCCAAAGGGGCTCTTAGAAAAAAATTATAAAAATAGAGTCTTTAATAAAATAAGGGACAAAAACTTTTTTTTACTAGGATACTTAAAAGCGAAGTTTTTAAGAAGTCCCCGCAAGGGGACCCTCAAAATGTTTTTTATATCAAAAATGCTATTATTGTAGAGCTTAAAAAGGGGCTTTTAAAGGGAATGGTCCCTCTAGATAGTTTAAATTTTAAACACTTTTTGGACTAGGAAACTTTTTTGCTAATGTTTCTAGATCCTTATTATTTAAGGGGGCCCACTTTTTTTTGAGCTTTGCTCTTGGGGGAAGAGCATCACCTGGCTTTGCTCTTGCAGGAAGAGCATCACTCTGCTTTGCTCTTCATCTATATATAATAAACAGGGCAGACGAGCTCTGGCTCTTAGAGAAGATGTTCTTCCCCCTATAAAACGGCTTCGCCTATTAGCCATTATAATTACGAGTTTTGCCTTTTAGTAAGAGGAACAGACGTCCTGCCTTTTTTATATATATAAAAAAGGCTTCGCCACTGTGAGTAGAACAGACGTTGTTTACTGTATTAGCGAGTGTCTAGCGAGGGTTAGCACTTAGCCAGTGTTTTTAAAGGCTTCCTTAACAAGCCAGGAAGCTACGAGCATAGCCTGTTAGCTCCCACCAAGAGTGATGCTCTTCCCGCAAGAGTTAAACAATGTGTTGCTCTTCCACCTTTTAAATTTAAATTTTAAGGAGTGATGGAAGAGACCCGGAGGGGCTCTTATACAAACCCGAGGGGGACTCTTTTCCCTAGAGAGATGCTCTTCACAAAACACCACCCCATTTGTCGGGTCACTATTGTGACCACGCTGGTACCCGCGGAAGATTATAAGTGGGGTGGTACTCCACAAAGTAAGTGTGAAAAGTGGGTTGGTTAAGCACTCACCAAGTGCGATGCTCGCTATACACTGGCTTAGAGGTTTCGCCTCTTTTCTATCTATTATTGTAGTGCCCACGTTCCCTTCTTTTATTAAAGACTCTATTTTAATAATTTTATTCTATGAGTCCCTTTGGGTCTCTTCCTTCTCAAAACCCGTTTTTAAGCCCAAAAACACTTTAAAATTAGATCTAAAAATCTATTTGAGGGAAAAACCCCCCCATCTCTCTAAAACTTTGCTCTTATGTCTCCAAGTCAATATTAAAAACTAAGGGGATTCTGTTCTAAAAACATTTTAAAAGCATAAAAAAGTTTTGTTAAAACTCTGCCGTTTTGTAAAGCTGGCGCTTCCTGCGGGTCTCTTCCTCCGGGTGCCTTCTCTTCTAAAGTGGGCCCCTTTTTAAAGCCTTAAACCCTTCAAAAAATAACCTAAAAATCTATTTTAGGGTAAAATTTTGTTTAAGAGCTTCGCTCTTCATCTCTCTAAAACATCGCTTTTAAGTATCAGAGTCTATTTTAAATACAAAGCATTAAGAGCTTCGCTTAAAAGCTGGCGCTTCCTCCGGGTCCAATTAGTTCTAAAAACCATTTTAAGAGCTCTAAAATTACTTGTGGCCTTCAATTTTAGATCTAAAAAGCTTTTTAAAGGCCCCCCACCTTTTATATTTATATTTTAAGGAGCGAAGCTCTTAACATGTGGGCCCCTCCCACCAAGAGACCCAAAGGAACAGACCCGGAGGATTTTTAAATATAATAGAGAGACCCGGAGGGGCTCTTAACATTTTAACAGTGGGCCCCTGTTTTTTATTAGATATCTAAAAAGGCAGATCTAAAAAAAAACTAAAAAGTTTCCTAGTAAAAAGGGCTGGTTTTGTGCCTTCTGGTGTTGTAAAGACCCCCCCCGGGTCTCTAGGGAGAAGAGTAGTACTCTACTTTCAGGGAAGGTTTTATTTTATAAAAAAAAATTAAACGGGGATAACGGGATTTGAACCCGTGACCTTTGATTCGACAAACCAACGCACTAACCAACTATGCAATATCCCCATACTGCTTACGGCTAAAAGAAAAAGTGGACTCTATGTTTAAATATCATACAATAATCTGCAGTTGCTGCTCTTTAACCTTAAAGTTACTCTTAGCTCTAGTTTTACTTTAAAAATTGTTGCCGCTGGAATAAAGAAGTGTACTACTCTTCCCCCTTTTAAATTTAAATTTTATGGAGACCCGGAGGAAGAGACTCAAAAGGGCTCTTAACAAATTTTTATGCTTTAAAAATGTTTTTAGAACAGAATGCACTTAGTTTTTAAAATAGACTAGTATACATAGAAGCGAAGGCTTCTAGTGATTGTATTACCCACAAAAAGCTTTTTTGTTTAAAATTTGTAAGGTTTTAAGGCTTAAAAAAGGCTTTTGAATGGAATGGACCCGGAGGAAGAGACCCGGAGGAAGAGACCCAATGGAAGAGACCCTACGGGTCTCTTTACAACACCCGAGGGAACAAAGAGTTGCGCGGGGCGCACCACAAAGTATATTCGTTTTAAGAGGGTTACTCTTCAATAAAGAGTCAGAACATAATTATTTTTTTTTATAATACGCACGTCATTAGAGCGCCGTACTTGGTGTACTTCCAATAGACAGAAAGTAACCCTGCTGCGTACTTGGTGTACAGCCAATAGGCAGAATGTAACCCTGCTCTGTACACTGCAGTGGAATAGGGGAAGCTTCTACGCCCTGGGCAGCTGTAACACTAGGCTAAGGGGTAAGCTAGCGTGAAAACCAATGACTGCTGAATCACTAACTACTGCTGGGTCTCCTGGAATAGCCCCATTGGGTCTATTAAAAAATTTTATTAACAACAAGTAGTTAATTAGAAAAAGCTATTTTGTTAAAGACAGTCATTCTACTGCTGGGTCTCTTGCAGACAAAGGTGCAGCTATTTTGTTAAAGACAGTCATTGCTGTTTGTTACAATGAAGTATTTAAAGCTAACAGGCCCTAAAAATATAATACGGCAAGTGTTTTTAGGTAAATAGTAATACCCAGTTCATTTCTAGAATATAATTCGGGACATTATAAAACCTAAAAGCACCACATACCTGACCAAAAGGCCAAGATCTGCCCCCTGTTTTATTTTAATTAAAGAGGTCCCTCTTATACTAAAATAAGGCACATTTTTTCTATAAACACCATCATTTGAGAGCAAAGCTGCTTCTGGTTAAAACACCATCTTATGAGAACAAAGCAGCTTCTGGTTAAAACACTTTATAGCAAATGTCCCCGATAGTATAACATATAATAAAACCACGCGGTGTTCATCGTCCCAGATGGTTTCTGTGGAAGGTTTTAAAGCACGTTGCTCTTGACATAGGCGTGCTTATTCTATTGCTCTTTGTACCCTAATGAGGGTGTTTTTACGGCTTTGAATTGTAGTACAAAAACAAAATTTAAAATCTTATATAGAAACTCCCCGTAGGCTTTAAAGCCCAACACGATGCCTTTTGGCGGCTTTTTTGGGGTATGACACAAAGATTAAAGGGCAACGCTTTATAATATTAATTTGTGCCTTCATTATAATAAAATTTGGTCATTTTTCTGGTTTAATTTTTAAAGAAGAGCCCTCCGGGTCCATTCCATTCAAAAGCCTTTTTTAAGCCTTAAAACCTTACAAATTTTAAACAAAAAAGCTTTTTGTGGGTAATACAATCACTAGAAGCCTTCGCTTCTATGTATACTAGTCTATTTTAAAAACTAAGTGCATTCTGTTCTAAAAACATTTTTAAAGCATTAACATTAAAAGGGAGTGTTTTGTTAAAACTCTGCCGTTTTGTAAAGCTGGCGCTTCCTGCGGGTCTCTTCCTCCGGGTGCCTTCCCTTCAAAAGCCCTTTTTTAAGCCATAACCCCCTTCAATATTTAAACAAAAAAGCTTTTTGTGGGTAATACAATCACTAGAAACCTTCGCCTTTAAGTTTCATAGTAAAAAATATTCGCCGTAAAATTGCGAATATTTAATTTTTAAGTGGGGGACCTTTAAAAAAAAGAAAACAAGGGTCCCTATTTAACTACTAGTAGTTTTTAAAATGTCCCTAAGTAACAACTAGTAGTTATTAAATTATTCCAAAGAGACCCTCTTAAAAACTAGTTTTTTATAAAAATAAGGGGCTCTTGGGGGATGTCCCCGTAGGGGACTTCCTTAGGGTCTCTCTATTTTATTTAAAAATCCAGGGGACTAGTTTTTAATAAAGTTTTTCTAATTTTTTTTAAAAGCTTCGCTCGGGGTGACCTTCGCTCTCTATTTTATTTAAAAATCCAGGGGGACTAGTTTTTAATAAAAAAAGAAGATGTTAAGGGTACGTAGCTTAATGGTAGAGCTGTGGACTCATAATCCAAATAGTATAGGTTCAATTCCTTTCGTACCCATACCCCGTGTGCCCTCAGTGTCTAAGGTGCCCATAATCCAAAGAGTATAGGTCCCCTCGGGTTTTTCAAAGTTTTTTTAAGAGCGAAGCTCTTGGAGGGGTGACTTTCGCTCCAAAAAAGATAAAAGGGGGAAGAGCAACACACTACTTGGCTCTTGGGGGAAGTTTTGTTTAAGAGCTTCGCTCTTCATCACTCTGCTTCGCTCTTCCTTTCGTACCCATACCCCATGTGCCCTCAGTGTCTATGGTACCCATAATATTGGTGCCCTAGGTCTTCTTGTAGACAGCACCGCTCTCTGTCTTATATTCTTATTTAATAATAAAAAATTACTATGAACGCATTTTTTGCTCGTTGGGTTTGTTCTACAAACCACAAAGACATCGCATTGATGTACTTTGTATTCGCTATTTGGGCAGGTATTCTAGGTACCACCCTATCTATTATAATGAGGATGGAGTTAAGCGCACCAGGCACACAAGTATTGGCTGGAAACGGACAACTTTACAACGTTTTAGTGACTGGTCACGGACTTGTAATGATTTTCTTTTTAGTTATGCCAGCATTACTTGGTGGTTTTGGTAACACAAAAAAGTTGCCACCTGTATTAGTAATTTTACAGGAAAACATTACTATATGCGGGAAAAACCTAAAGTTTATTATAGCATATAAACGTGTTTTATAATAAAATAAGACTTTAAAAAATGTCTATAATGGTTAATCCGCAGGAAACCAAAAAGCCGCTGGTTTTTTGGGATCCTCAGAGACTAAACGTAATGTAACCCCTTTATTTTGTAATAATTATAAAGCCCCTATGAGCCCCTCAGGGACAAGGGCTTTTTATAATTATAAAAAGAGGGGGTTAAAGTTATAGTCCGGTTGTTGTCGAAAGACATCAAAATACCCGAACTGGTTAGTGCCTATTCTAATAGGTGCCGCGGATATGGCCTTTCCTCGTATGAATAACATTTCTTTTTGGTTATTGCCTCCAGCTGTACTATTACTATTGCTTTCTACTTTAGTAGAGCAAGGTGCAGGTGTTGGTTGGACAGCATATCCACCATTAAGTTCATTACTTAGCCACTCAGGCGCTTCTGTAGACTTAGCAATTTTAAGTCTACATATTGGTGGTATTAGCTCAATTTTAGGTGCCATTAATTTTATGGTAACTATTCTAAACATGAGGGCACAATCAATGACTTTAGATAAAGTGCCTTTGTTTGTATGGTCCGTATTTTTAACTGCTCTTTTATTAGTCTTGTCACTACCTGTTTTTGCAGCTGCCTTGACAATGTTATTAACAGACCGTAACTTTAACACTAGCTTTTTCTTACCTGCTGGTGGTGGTGACGTTATTTTATATCAGCACCTTTTCTGGTTTTTTGGTTTGTTTTACTGGCCTCTTGTAGTTGAAAAATTACAAGTTAAGGGAGCCGTTTGCTGGAAACTCCCGAAAACCCTGCTCCTTTTTATCTAAGGCAAAAGTCAGGGTATTAAAATAGTAGGGACAATCAGCAGGTAACCAAAAAGCTGTATTGTTTTGCTTATGCTAGTATTAATACTGGCACAGGCACATACAACGATCAGACTTTAGTAGGAACCTCAGAGGCCGAATGCTCCCGAACCTTAAGCCATAATAAGCAGGAAAGACAATTTAACAAGTGGTACGCTGGGTTTTTTGATTCTGACGGTACAATTACATTCAGTATTAAAGGCCAATGTCGTCAAATTAAAAAAAGACTGGGTGTAACTAATAAGTTAGAATGTGATGTTCTTATGTTTAAAGAACGTTTTGGTGGTAGTGTTTATTATGACCGTTCTAAAAATTGTTATTATAGTGTTACCATTTCACGTGCAGATTTAATTAAGAATTTTATCTAATACTCTATATTATGTGCTGTTCGCAGTGTTAAAGGTAAACGTTTACTATTAGTGCCACAACTTGTCTAATTAAATCGTATGAATGCTCACAATTCTGATCCTAATTCTGCCTTGTATAAAGCATGGTGTGATTTTATGAAAAAATGGGATTCTGCTAATGCTTAAGGTTTATGTTATGGCCCAAATAGTATATATGCCCCGCCAGGGAAAGGGATAGCTTAACCAACTATTCTGCATATAACTATTTACACCCCGAAGTATACATCTTGATACTTCCAGGATTCGGTATTGTTAGTCACGTTGTTTCCTTTTTTAGCCAAAAACCCGTTTTTGGTTATCTTGGCATGATTAACGCCATGGGTGCGATTGCAATTTTAGGTTTCGTAGTATGGGCTCTTCTCTTTGTGGTGGGCCCTCATAATTGTGAAATTATGTATTTAAAACTCTGCTATATGCTGGAAATATTACAACATATGAGCTTCCCTACTTTTGGGCAAAACAGCTACTTTTTTTATAACCAGCAGATAACCCCAAATAACTTATTTTTAGTACCCTATAGGCGTTTTAGGTGTTTTTCGGGGATTATCCCAGAGACTAGACGCAGAGATACTACAAAAATAGAGTTCAATAAACGTTTTATTGATTGGTTTGTTGGTTTTGTTGAGGGTGATGGTTGCTTTTCAATAGGACGAGACAAGCAAGGTCGCGCACTAAGGCTACAGCTTATTATTCAACAAAAAGAAGCCCGCATTCTTCATATGATTAAACGTTTTCTTTCTATGGGCACAATCTCTAGGACAAAAAAAGGTTATTTTCGTTTAGTTATTGGGCGCCTTGATCACATAAAAATGCTTATAAATTTTTTTAATGGAAACATTGTATTACATAAGAGATACGAGCAGTTTTGTAATTGGGTCCATGCTTATAACACTATTATTAAAAGTAAGGGTGGTGATTTAATACACCCCCTATCTTTAAAGGTCCCAACACTGCAAGACGCTTGGTTAACAGGCTTTATAGACGCCGAGGGCTGTTTTAATATTAACCTAGTTAAAAACATATCACATAAAACAGGGGTTCGCGTTCGTTTACGCTTCATTCTTAAACAAAAAAACGCCTGCGATAGTTTATTAGACATACAAAACTTGTTAAAGGCTGGACGTGTTCATACAAATAAGTTGGATAATGTTAGCCGTTTTGAAATAGACTCCTTTTGTAGGTTGAAAGGTCTTTTAACATATCTCTTTTTATTTCCATTAAAAACTATAAAAAGACGCTCTTTTATTAGGTGGTTCACAGTTTATGGTTTAATTTTAGCTAAAAAGCATATAACATCTCAGGGGTTAGCTCGTATTAGGCTATTAAAAAAGGCAGTAAAAAAACCACAAAAACGTTTTACTAATCCTTTTAAATAGTTTAAACTCTAAATTTTTGTAGTATATAGTATAGTCCTTTTTGGTTTAGTTTTATTGGTTCATTGTATCATATAAGATTAAACCTTTGCACCACATGTTTACAGTAGGCTTGGATATGGATACACGTGCCTACTTTACAGCTGCAACAATGATTATTGCAGTACCTACAGGTATTAAAATATTCAGCTGGATGGCCACCATGTTTGGTGGACGTCTATGGTTTTCAACACCAATGCTTTTTGCAGTTGGTTTTATTTTTTTATTTACAGTAGGTGGTTTAACTGGTATTGTACTAGCTAACGCCGGTATTGACATAGCACTACATGATATAGCATTAAGCTCGGTCCCCCTCTACCATCCCGCTTTCTGGGTTGGTTTGATGGACGGAGATGGGAGTATACAAGTAAATCACTGGAAACATCGCCTACTTCAGTACCGTATGGTCATTAAATTGGCTAATCGTCCTGAAAATCTTATTATGTTAGAAAAAGTAAGAGAGAGTTTAGGAGGAAAAATTAGTTGTTCTGATGGTTTTGTTTTATGGGCTTTAACTGACAAAAATAGTATTAAAAAAGCTTTAAACATATTAGACCTCTATCCACCACTTACTACCCGTTTGAGGTGTCAGGTTTTCTTTATGAAACAGTGCTTAGCCATGGAGCAAAGGAGAGCTTTGCTCTGCCACCCAATAGCCCCGGCGGGGGTCTTAACAACACCCGCAGCAGACAATAAAGCACTTATATCATGGTACTTAACTGCTCGTTCAGAAAAATACTTAAATAACGATGTAGTGGATATACCAATTAACACTCTTTTAAGCACTTCATACTTTAAACCGTGGGTAAGTGGTTTTATAGAGGCTGAGGGGTGTTTTTGTCTTAGAACTATTGGTAACGCTTCTTTCTCAATTAGTCAAAAAAATGATCTTTATTTAATTCTTGCTATTAAATCGTTATTTAATGGTACTAATAAGGTACGAAAGATAGGTGATGATTTTTATGAATGGGCTGTTTATAAAAAACAGGTACTTTGGTCTATAGAGGACCATTTATCCAGATACCCGTTGCTTGGTTACAAAAAATCACAGGCTGATTTTTTTTACTCTAAAATTAAATTATAGGATGTCATGTTGTATGACCACTATGACTTTATTTAAATTAAAGTCGGTAAAGACCCTTTTTTTCTTTAGAGTTAGATAGAAGGAGTCTTTGCTAACGGTGAAATCTGCTTAAAGCCTTAGTGCTAAAGGCATAACGACGATTTAGGTAGACAACACCGTGGAAACCAAAACTACCATTTTATGGGTAGTTAGTAGGATCCGTAGAGACTATACGTGGTCCGGATTCTGGAATTAAGTTTCGTATGAATCTGAAGATATAGTCCGATCCTGGTGGTGACATCAGAAAATATGACCTACTACGTCGTTGCTCACTTCCACTATGTTCTTTCGATGGGTGCTGTGTTCGCTATATTTAGCGGTTTTTACTTCTGGTTCTGTAAAGTAACTGGATGTCAATACTCTGAAACCCAAGGTCAAATTCACTTTTGGCTTTTCTTTATTGGGGTAAATCTAACATTTTTCCCAATGCACTTCTTGGGTCTATCAGGAATGCCCAGGAGGATTTTTGACTACCCTGATGCTTTTGCTCCTTGGAACTACGTAGCAAGTTTAGGTAGTTACTTGTCAGCTCTATCAGCAGTATACTTTTTATACGTCATTTACGTTGCTTTAACAGACAGTAAAAACGTTGTACACGACACAAACCCTTGGGTTCGTCGTGATACAGAGTATACTCTTGAGTGGCTATTACCTTCACCACCTGCATTCCACACATTCCATCAGTTACCCGTTATTCGTTCTAGCGGGCAAGTTAAAATTAGTTCTCACTAGCCCTATATAAAATTTAAAGAATTTAACGAAAAATAAAAAAAGGAGCATTTAGATTATAAGATACGATCTAACCACTATAAAGAACTCGATAGCTAATACAAGCCCGGTGTGCATCCAGATAAAACTCGAAAGCTAATACAAGCCCGGAGTGCTTCCAGATGAAACACACCACCTTTTAATTTTTATGTTCTCTCTATTTTAATTAAAAATGTCTCTATGAACGAAGCTCTTGTTAGCTGTATAAAGAAGCGGATATGGCGGAATTGGTAGACGCAATGGGTTTAGGTTCCATCGGGTAAAACCATACGGGTTCAAGTCCTGTTATCCGTACTAATATTGTTTTTAAAAAATAGTGTCCCCACAGGTCCCTATTTAACTACTAGTAGTTATTAAAATTTTTATAAGAGCTTCGCTCTTCCAGGGGACTAGTTGTTTTAAAAATTTTTCAAAGAGACCCAATGGAAGAGACCCTCCGGGTCTCTTTTTTTATTTAAAAATCCAGGGGATTTAGATATCTAAATAGTTACAAGGGGATACTTTCTTGGTGGGTATTACTTAGTGGTTAAAGTGCTGGATTGTGGTTCTAGATTTCGTGGGTTCGATTCCCACTACTCGCCCGTTTGTGGTTTATAGTATTATTCTTAAAAATTTTAAAGTATAAAAAGCTCCATAAAATTTAAAGGGGGCCTTCTTTTTGAAGGGCTGTGTTGTACCAAAGAGTCGGTCTAAACCAAATTATAATTAGGATATATGTGCCTTATTACATACTTTCCCCTACGGGGACCTTAGCAGACAGGTCCCTAATTAAATTTAGAAAGGAAACCAAAACAGGGGATTTAATTTCTAGAAATGAACAAGGGACTATTATTTAATAGGGTGACCCTATTAGAATTTAAAAAAGACTAGAATACTTAAAAGCGATGTTTAAGAGGTCCCCTGGAAGAGCGAAGCTCTTAGAAAAATATTATTAACTACTAGTAGTTAATTAGGGACACCCTAAAAACGTTTTTTAGATCTAATATTTATTTGTTTTTAGGCTTAAAAATGGGTTTTTAGAAGTGTTTGGACCCGGAGGATGAGCAACGCTCTTTTTTAAATATTAAACCAGAATTATGACGAGCCCCAAAGGAAGAGCGCAGCTCTTTGGTGAGTAAAACTCTTCCCCTAAGCGAAGCTCTTTATACTTAGTATTTTAAATGGACTAGGATACTTAAGAGCGAAGTTTTAGAGATATGGTATTACCCTCAAAATTTTTTTTAGATCTAATTATAAAGGCCCCACCACCCCCTTGTAGGGCTTAAATACTTGTTTTGAGAAGGAAGAGACCCAAAGGAAGAGTTGTACTCTTCCCCCAAGAGACCCTAAGGAAGAGACCCAAAGGAAGAGTTGTACTCTTCCCCCCTTTTAAATTTTATGGAGACCCGAAGCAAGCGCCAGCTTTTAAGCGAAGCTCTTAATGCTTAGAATTAAAAAAATACAAGCAGACATAAAAGCGAAGTTTTAGAGATATGGTTTTACCCACAATACTATTTTTAGATCTAAAATTAACGTGTTTTTGGGCTTAAAAACGGGTTTTTAGAATAGTATGGACCCGGTGGATTTTTATATAACAACAAGAAACCCGAAGGGGCTCTTTTTAAAGATTAAACCAGAATTTTGACGAGCGATTGCTCTTTGGTGTGTACAACACTTCCCCCAAAAAACCCAAAGGGGGCTCTTTGGTGAGTACAACTCTTCCCCCAAGAAACCCAAAGGGGGCTCTTTAACTATGTTTATAAGAGACCCGAAGGGTCTCTTACTCCCACCTTTGAAATTTAATGGAGCGAAGCTCTTAACTACACTGTGTTTTGGGACCTTCGGGGACCTTCGGGGACCTTCGGGGACCTGTTTTTAATTACATAGAATACTTCGGGGACCTGTTTTTTCTTAACTACTAGTCTTTAATTAGGAATCTTCTTCCTCTCTCTACAAAACCGCAGTAATTTTGTTGGTGTTTGCCCGGAGGTCCCCTGGAAGAGCGAAGCTCTTAGAAAAATATTATTAACTACTAGTAGTTAATTAGGGACACCCTAAAAACGTTTTTTAGATCTAATATTTATTTGTTTTTAGGCTTAAAAATGGGTTTTTAGAAGTGTTTGGACCCGGAGGATGAGCAACGCTCTTTTTTAAATATTAAACCAGAATTATGACGAGCCCCAAAGGAAGAGCGCAGCTCTTTGGTGAGTAAAACTCTTCCCCAAAGCGAATCTCTTATTACATAGAATTAAAAAGAGACTAGGAGACATAAAAGCGAAGTTTTAAATAGGTCCCCTGCGGGGGACCCTCAAATAGATTTTGAGCTCTAAAAATAAAGGGGTTTAAGGCTTAAAAATGGCTTTTTGAAGTGAGGGGGCTTGCTGGGGACGTTCTTATAAAATAAAAATATAAAAATACGAGCTCTGGCTATTAGTGAATATGTCCCCCCCCAAAAGACGGCTTCGCCTGAAAGCCAGTGTGTTACGAGCGGGTTCACTACCTTGGCTTATAACACTTWAAAAAAAAAAAAGAGCCTCTAAGCCAGAGTATGGCGAGCTTAGCACTGGGTTAGTGCATTACGAACCCACTTTTTCACAATGTGGTGTACCACCCCACTTTTCTGGAGTAATGTTCCACTACAACATGTAGTCTTAATTATATTATGCATTCTAATAGCAGAGAAAGCAGCGACCACCAAGTGCTATTGTTTTTCTATGTTTATGTAGTATTGGCTGAAACTCTAGACTACTGTGGGACTACTGTGCAATAGACTGTGGGGCTACTGTGCAATAGACTATTTAATACTTTGTTGTATCGGACAAGCCAGCGGAATACAACAAAGCTTGGCGCGAAGGTGTTACTAAAAAGACGTTATTACCTTTCTAAGGGGCCCACTTGTTGCTTGTATAGAGCGAAAGTTCTAATAAAAAAAACTTCATGTTGTAGTGGAACATTACACGAACCCTATACCCTCTTTAGTGTAGTACATTACTATATTTAAAAATAGTACCCTTAGCACTTAAAAAAGACAAAAAAAAGGTTCCGAAGGAAGCGCCAGCTTTGAGCGAAGCTCTTCTTTAGAATGTGCCGCCTGGGATTAGTGTCTACTTTTTTAAATTCTATAGGTTAGTTTCCTTACAACCCCATTTTATTTTTTGTGCACTGTTTGACGCCCCCTTCGGTAGTAGTAAAGAGCTTTGCTCTTCTATTCTAGGCTCATTTAAGTCCCCTGGAAGAGACCACTAGGGTCTCTTAGAAAAAGTTATTCAAAACTTGTATTTAATAAGGCACTTGGCAGTGGTCCAGTGATTCAAAAATCTAATACCCCCGTTTTGTAAAGCTGGCGCTTCCTCCGGGTACCCACGGGTTTTTAATAGAGCCCCTTTGGTTACCTAGGGGGAAGAGTAGTACTCTTGGGGGAAGAGTATCACTCTGTTTAACTCTTGGGGGATGTCCCCGTTGGGGACATCCTTCTTTATTATAAAAAATAAAAGTGCATCCAGATATTGGAGTACGCTCGAACCCCTTTATAGAACTCGAAAGCTAATACAATATCACTGCCTATACTGAGAAAATTGGGAAATGCAGTATTGTGCACTTCTTGTTATTTTGGATTATAGCTTTTTATTATTTAATAAACTCAAAGTTTTTTTAAGAGCCCCTTCTTTTTATTAAAAACTAGTTTTTAATTAGGTCCCCTCGGGTTTTTTCAAAGAGCTGCGCTCTTGGAGGGGTGACCTTCGCTCTTAGAAAAACTTTAATTATAATAATAAAAGCATACGCTGAGTAGGGTAGAGGTTTGCCCGTCGGGCTCATGATCCGGTTTTAAGTTGGTTCGATTCCAACCTCAGCACTAAAATACCCCCAGGGGATATTGTTCTCTAATTAACTACTAGTAGTTAACAAATTTTTTATAAGAGCTTCGCACTTCCAGGGGAACACCACTAAAGATTCAAAAAGGCTTCTTATCAGCTGATAGGTCCCCAGCGGGGACACACTGTCTTGTAGGGTTCCTTTCCTTTCCTTGTGTACCCCCTTAAACATATAAAATATAAACCAGGGCGGGTTCATCATTCTGCCCGCGGGTGGGTTTTGAACTAAAAAGAAGATAATAACTCAAAAGCTAGCGCTTCCTCCGGTACTTCGGGGGCTTTGCTAATCGTGTTTTATGTGCTTTGCTATTCGTGTTTTATGTGCTTTGCTATTCGTGTTTTATGTGCTTAGCTCATATCAAAGCTTTTAAAAACAATAAAAAATATTGTATTTTTGTGGTAACAAAACGTTCTGTAATTCTGTGAAGGTAAAGCTGTCAGGCTTGCTGGAGGAATCAGAAGTGATCATGCTGACATAAGTAACATTAAATCCAAGTGATGGCCGCAAGTTCAAGGTTTTCTATTTAATAGATTGAATCGGCCCCTAAGCTTTGGCTACCTAAGGGTGCCAGCGATGGGATATAACATTGCTCTAGAAGCCCACGACAAAGAATAAACAGTTATATAATAAATATTTAAAACTTCATTTTGCTTTTCTTTTGTTTAATATTATAAAAAAAAAATACTTCTCCTTTTTATCTAAGGCAAATGCTGCTCAACCTTGGCAATTGTTTTATAAAAAAACAGCCAAACTTCAGGGCATGCTTTAATAGCTAGTGTATGTCTCCCTGTAGGCGTTTGTGCACAAGTAAAAGCATCTGAATCAGCACCCACTATGTTACACGTTTGTTTTTACGGTTTACTTGCGTACAATAACATACGCACCATATGGTAAGGCCCACGCTTGTGATCGCCCCCTTTTGGCTCTTTTGGGGATTCTGACACCTCTGTGATGGTAGAGTACCTGGAAGCGTGTGCAGAACCACGTCCAGTAGATGTTAGAAGCGGGTAAAAATGGGTTTACAACTGCTATTGGATACTAATTAAATAGAGTTAAAGAATTACTTTCATAAAATATTAAAATTGTCTCTGCCCGAACGTCCCCTTCGTCTATAGGTAAGCACAGGACTCTTTCAAGGTTATAAGATGGGTTCAAATGCCACAAAGAAAACATTTATACTGTGCTGGCTAGTGAAACGTTAGGTCCCCACAAGGGACGTGTGCCTCTGACGCATCAAAAACGGGGCCACACATCCAAGAGCAAAGCATTATCCAACCTAGAGCCAAAATATTATAGAGAGTGAGCCCCCAGCAATAGCGAGGGTCACCCCACAAATAACGAAGCATTTAACAAAACATCACAAAAACTTTAGACACCAGAGAAATTTTTCTTTATCTGTGGTAGGACAATTACTCTTAGCCGTATGTAATAAGGTTAAATTGCATTGTTGGTTAGTGCGTCTGTTTGTGCGTTGGTATGTGCAAAAAAGGTTAAAATGTTAAGTTCCTGTTATACCCGTTTATGTCTATATTTTTTTATTTTTTGTATTGCCTTTCCGGCAGGAGCATAATTATCAGTAGGGTGTGTTAAGAGCTTCCAAATAAGCTCTTTGCCCACTGCGGGTCCCCTCTGGTTTTTCTAATAGCCCCTTTTTTATTACTAGAAGTAAGAAGATCTGTTCCTTCGCTCCATATGAATATAAAGGGTGTGTGTTTAATGAAACGCTTCCCAGTTGGGCAGGTGTGTGTTTAATGAAAAGCTTCCCAGTTGGGCTGGTGTTAAGTGAAGTGCTTTACTCTTGGGGGGCCTCCCCAGCATCTCTACTGACCGTTATGATAAAGTAGGAATGTGCCCTTCGGGGATGGTATGTGCTGTGATGTGTGCTTGGTCTTTGCCTTCAGGGGCTTCTATATTTTTATAATAGTCCTTCCTTCGGGCACATATAAAATAACAGTTAGAATACTTCCGGCTACTTATTTTTATTTAAAAATAGGGGAAGTTTTGTTAAAACTTCCCCGGACCTCATAGAATCCTTCGGGGACCCTTTTTTCTTTTGTTTTTAGAAGGGAAACGCCCGCGAAGGAAGGTTTGTAATTAAAAAAAACATAATGGTCCCCGAAAGTAACCAGTGTTTTATAACAGCAAAAGTCCCCTGGAAGAGCGAAGGAAGAGCGCAGCTCTTAGAAAAACCCGAGGGGCCCACATGTTTAAGAGCTTCGCTCTTCCTAATTAAAAACAAGTTTTAAATAAAAAGAAGGGGCTCTTCCTGCGCTCTTCCTTAGGGTCTCTTGTTGTTATTTAAAAATTTGTTAAGAGCCCCTTTGGGTCTCTTCCTTTGGGTCTCTTCTTTTTTATTTAAAAATCCAGGGGATTGAAATTTTTAATAGTTTAAACGAGAAAACTAACCTAATAATGTATTTATTAGCAGTAATGTCACCATTTTTAGGTTCTATCGGCGCCGGCCTTTTTGGCCGTTATGTTGGTACACGTGGAGCTTGTATTATTTCAACCTTCTTTTTAGGCGTCAGCCTTTTTCTAAGTGTCTTAATAGCATTTGAGGTTTCTTTACAAGCCAGTCCAGTATATATAGACTTAGGTTCTTGGTTTAGGATTGGTTCTTTAAGTGTGCATTGGGGTATGTTTTTCGACTCATTAACAGCCTGTATGATGTGTACAGTTACTTTGGTATCTTTTTGTGTACATATATACTCTATAGGTTACATGCAGTCTTATCCCCACGTGCCTCGTTTTATGAGCTATTTGTCTATGTTTACCTTTTTTATGCTGGTACTTGTAAGTGCTGACAACATGTTACAGATGCTTGTAGGCTGGGAAGGTATCGGTGTTAGTTCTTTTTTACTAATTGGCTTTTGGTTTCACCGCACAGCTGCAACTAAAAGTGCGTTGAAAGCAATGCTTGTTAATAGGGTATCTGATACTCTACTCTTCATTAGTATTTTATGTATCTGGTGGTACCTTGGAACCACCGAATATGCTGTTTTCACAGCTCTTGGGCCTTCTCCAGAGGGTCTATTATACACAGATAATGTTTATTATCTTGATTGGATTTGTCTGACTATGTTAGTAGGAGCTATGGGCAAAAGTGCTCAAATGGGTTTGCACGTTTGGCTTGCAGATGCCATGGAGGGGAAACGGATAAACAGACACTTTCTTCTTCTTCTTGAAGCTCTTCTCAAAACACCCCACAGATACGGAAGCTCTTAAAAAAACCGCCGCGGGTGCTTCGGGGACAAAGAAGAGAGAATCGTCTGTTTTAGAGAAGTTGGTCCTTCCTTAAATCTCACTATATGCTGGAAACTCCCGAAAACCCTGCTCCTTTTTATCTCAGGCAAAAGTCAGGGTATTAAAATAGTAGGGACAATCAGCAGGAAACCAAAAGGTATACACTTTATCTTTATAAGTGTGCCCTTCGGGGACCTGGCGGGATCCTCAGAGACTACACGTGAGAAAATGTTTTTTTATGTTTTGTTAAGAGCTTATAAGGAAGCTCATTTGTTAAGAGCATCGCTCTCTATTTTATTTAAAAAGGGGGTGGGTGGAAGAGACCCTTCGGGTCTCTTAAACAAGTGGGCCCCTCGGGTTTTTCTAAGAGCTTCGCTCTTCCTAATTAAAAACTAGTTTTTAATAAAAAGAAGGGGCTATCCCCTTTGGGGACATTGTGAAGAGCTTCACTCTTAGGGGAAGAGCTTCTCTTCGCTTCACACTAGGGGGAAAAGCTTCACTCTTAGGGGAATAGCTTCTCTTCGCTTCACACAAGGGGGAAGAGCTTCACTCTGCTTCACTCTTCATGACAAGAGCTTCCCTTCGCTTCACTCTTCATGACAAGAGCTTCCCTTCGCTTCACCCTTCCTTTGGGTCTCTTCCTCTTTTATAATTCATTAATGATATAGTCCATCTCATATGTAAAAATATGGGGTTTTAGCCAACCCCAGTGTCTGCTTTAATTCATGCTGCTACACTTGTAACAGCTGGCGTTTACATCTTGGTTCGTACCCACGCTCTTTGGGAGTGCAGTGATATTTGCCGTTCTGTTTGTGTATGGGTTGGTGCTTTTACAAGTTTATTGGCAGCAACATGTGGATTGTTTCAAAACGATATGAAGCGTGTTATTGCATATTCAACTTGTAGTCAATTAGGGTACCAAAATAATTTAAACGCGTATTATTGTGTCTTAAATTAAAATAATGTTTTTACTAGTAGGAATGAAGTGCTAAAAGCACAACAAGAAAAAGACACAAATAAAACGTTTTCTGTTATATTTTTAGGCATACAATGTTATTGGTTTTTAACATCTATGCCACTATCGTAATAAAGTCTTGTGCTCTAATCAGTAGTGATATTGATACAAAAATTCCTCTATATGCTGGAAACTCTGGAAACCCCTGCTCCTAGTATGGAAAAAGTAAGGGCGTTTTATAAAAGAGCTATCAGCAGGAAACCAAAAGAATAATACTCTATAGTCTATTCTTTGTTGGATCCTCAGAGACTAAACGAGGAACTCTAAAAATTCCCCCTTAAATTTTTAGATGATGTTATAGTCCAAAAAGACATGACAGTTTGTTGTGGTTTAAGCCATTATTCTTTGGCAATGTTCCACTTAATGACTCACGCTTGTTTTAAAGCCTTGCTTTTTTTAAGCGCTGGTGTTGTAATTCACGCTTTGCATGACGTGCAAGACATCCGAAAACATGGTGGTTTACAAACTTTATTGCCACAAACATGGTTTACACTCTGGTTAGGTTCATTAAGTCTTGTAGGTTGGCCCTTTTTATCAGGGTTTTATTCTAAAGATGCTATCTTAGAACTTTGCTGGAGTTCTAAAGCCTATGTTGTATTAGCTCTTGTTACTCTTTTTACAGCATATTACTCTTTCAGGGTTTTATGGTCTGGTTTCGTGCAGGAATTTAGCGCACCTCGTGCCGAACTACCACACGCTGGGTTACCCGCGGTTTTTTGGGTACCTGGAGCCATATTAGCAGTAGGTTCTGTTTTCTTTGGCTACCTATTAACTGATATGCTGGTAGGACTTGGTACTGATTTTTGGGACTTTTCAGTAAACACTCACCCAGGATCTGAGTGGGTTTCTAGTCACTTTGTACCTTTCCCTGTTTCTTGGCTGCCTTTATTGGCAACTCTTTGCGGTATTTTGTTGGCCGCAACTTATTCAAAACCATTAAATATTTTTAAGGTTGTTTAAGATTAAACAGACAAATAGTATAGGCCTATTATAAGGTCTAAACTAGGAGAGACTCTGTGATTTTAGGAAGCGTGTGGGGATGTTTTTTAAAACACCCCTGCACATCTCTGCATACAGCGTCCCTTAAATTTTTTTAATTGTTATAAAAAAAGTTTTATAGTGTGAGGACCCGGAGGGTCTGCCCCCGTAGTAAAAAACCGCAGTCGTTGTAAGATAAAGCAACCAAAACCATACAGAAGGACGTCAAAGAGCAAGGCTTCGGTGCTTTAAAAGGTGCCGCCTTGTAGCAAAAGGGCGCTGTTGTTTTGGAGTTTTTTAACTTGTTGTTTTTTGGTCAGCTAAAGCCCTACTTAGCTAAAGCCCTACTTAGCTAAAGCCCTACTTAGCAAAAGCCCTACTTAGCTAAAAAGGTGCCAGGTTATGTATTGTCCTGGAATTTAAGAGGTTCCTTTTGTATGTGCAAGCTGCTTAATCCTGAATGGCTTGACCATCTGGTCTCGCTCATGGGCTTTTGTTTATTAGCAGTCTGTTTTTTTGCAGGTGGTTTAATCTCAGAGACAAAATCGTCTTATCCCTTTATTAGCCCACTGCTTTAAAATTGGCTGCCTATAGCTATCCTTTTAGTTCTAATTGGTTATGCAGGCCTTTTTGCTCGTATACATAGGAAGTTTTCTTCTTATGTTTTTTTGGTCCTCCCCATTGTAATCCTTTTGGTTTATGTTAGTCTATTATTAAGTAAACACTACACAAAGGAGGAACCCAAAAGCAGGTACGTTCTGTTTGTCTAGTGGTGCAATGACTTTTAAGGGTCTGGGTCAAAAGTGACTTCTTCATTTAATTAAAATAGTAGAGCATCCTTTTATTGCGCAATTCATGAGTATTATGATCGTTGGCCTGGGAGTTTTTGCTGTTATTCGATGACTGGTCATATAGAGGCTTTACAGGCCTACAATGGGTTCAAAAAAAACAAATACTCTATCCCGTACACTATAGACTTTAAAATGCCTACTAATGACAACGTTAACGCCGATAGCCCTGACAACAGCGCTTTGGTTTGCAACTTCAATTGTCGGATTTGAATAGACTAGTCAATGTCTTTAAATATGGTTCCGATAAAGTTGTAATGGAGCGTAAGGCAAAAGAAGAAGCCCGCCTGCGTCGTTTGCAGCGTGCTGCCCAACCTTCTCGGGATGCCGCCACATTCATAGAACTTCGTATAGTATTAAACGAAGTACGAAAATTATCTAAAACTGTGGGTAGTTTCGTTGTGTCTGGCGATAGCGTGTGCTTTATACTGTTGTTTTTGTTTGGTTTACGCGTGAGTAACATGTTACTATTAAGGGTTTCTCACATAAAGAGGCTCCGACAGCCCGGTGTAGATTGTTTTCACATGCCACTCATAAAAACAGGGCAACAAAACGTGGTGCGAACTTTCGCTGTACCAGACAATGCTTAATATTTGCTAATGGACTTTGAAAGCCATTTTCGTCAGATAATCGATGGCAAAAATAATGATGATTTCGTAATCACATCATTGGGTAGTATCGAACCCCTGGCAAGGAGCTACTTGGATACAAAGTCTAACAAGTATCTTAAAAGAGAGGGTCATGTTTTACATAAAAAGCACTAGGCACATTATTTTAGAATTTGTTTAACAACAGCGGCCACTGAAGCAGTGGGTATTTAAATAGCTCGTTAAATGATGTGCCATCGCCACAAACGAACCACAGAGCATTACAATCGTCGTGTTCTAAGTTCAGGTGAGCATCAAAAGGCTCTAAAAAAGTATCTTAACTTCATGAAAAATGTGGTGCTTCTTAAGAGTACAAAAGCAACTCGTATGAGCAGAATTAGTTCTTATTCAAAGGCACTAAAGCCCATGCCGCCTATGTGTTACCCTTGAATTGGCAAGGCGCTGCTAAAGGTGTAACCCTTTCTTTGTTTTTAAACATTGCCACTTTTTTTAGAGGGTGACCCTCTTAGAATATAAAAATAACTAGGAGACTTATAAGCGATGTATTCTAGAGATGTACCCAAATTATTACAAGAAAGAGAAAAACAGGGGACTTTTTTACTAGGATACATAAAAGCGAAGGTTTTAAAAGAAGGTTTTTCCCTCAAAAATTTTTTAAAGTCTAATTTTGAAGTGTTTTTGGGCTTATAAATGGCTTTTAAAAGTGAACGGACCCGGAGGAAGCGCCTGCTTCTTAGAATATAAAACCAGACAAATGACGATCGATCGCTCCAAAAAACAAACAGGGGGCTTTTACGAATTATAACTTTCTATGTGTTAAATGAACGTAGTCTATAACTATGCTTATAACACCCTTTTTAGACCCATTCTTCTGCTCCGGAAAAACCTATAATAAAACCTGGACGTGCGTAACACGACCACGCATAGCAACACTTCCGACGAATTTTTGAAAAACAGTTAAATAGTGGCACTTCATTTACATATCAGCGTTGCTGTTCTGCCCTTCGGGGTTTTTTTACAGACATAGTTATAAACCTAAAAACTATTGTATTGCAAAGCCTTAAAGCATAATAAAAATGTGTCTGCGTAGGTATTGCACTGCAGTGTGTTGTTAAGAGCTTCACTGTCAGTTCCGCCAGCACCATAGAGCAGTTGGGGTCATGTATAAACACATGAAACCTAAGAGCAGCACCATTAGTCAGTATTCTATATCTGCTTATAAGCCTGCTTTTGTTCTGGCAGTGTTTGTTTAAGAGCTTCGCTCTTCCTTCGGGGGCCTTGTTTACAAACGGTACCGAAAAAATGCTTTGTAATGGGTTATAGTCCTGTTATTGCCATTAACAAATTTAAAAAATATAATACTTTTACTTCTAATAGAATCCAGTTCTTATCTGTGAACAGGGGAACATGGTTTTAATTCTAGAATATAGAAGGTCCCTATTTAACTACTAGTAGTTTATAAATTTTTTCTAAGAGCTTCGCTCTTCCAGGGGAATTACATACTAGAATGTTATAGGGGACAGGGGACTAGTTTTTAATAAAAAACAGGGGTTTAAAACCCTTAAGGGAGTGGATGAGCCAAAGCGAAGAGAAGCTCTTTACAACATGAGCAAAGCACTTTACAGTGTGGGCCCCCTCCGGGGAGCAAAGCTTTTTTAATTACAAGAGCTTTGCTCTATAAAAAAATAAAAACTTTTCTGTTAAACAAAAAAAGAGGTTTGAAGTGTGCATTACATTCAAATGTGCTCTTTTGAATATAAAACAATTGGTTTGCGTAGAGACGGCGGCGTCTTATTGCTCGACCCCATTTTTAAATGTTCAATCCCTTTTGTACCCAAAAATTTTTATTATATTAAAATACCCTGAAGTTCAAAACAGTTAAATTGTGTGTTTGCTTTTTTTATAACAGGGCGCACAATGTTATGTGCCAATATAAACAAAGTACTGTTTTTCAAAACTAAAAGTCCCGAATTCATTACTCTATTTTAATCCAAAACAGGGGATACTTTATTATTAAAAATAAAAAAAGAGGAAATTTGTGTGTCTTTGCTTTATTCTTAGCAGTCTTTAAAGGACGTACCTTTTGTAGAATGGGTCAGCGAGTCAAAGTGTCCAGCAAAAAAGTCGCTTCAGCCAAAAGGTGTAGGCATAGTCTAAAACGAAAAATAATAGGTCCCGGCACGTGATCTTTAGGTCCCCACTGGGGACGCCCTCATCAGGCAATCTAAACCGGGGCCATACATCCGATTGATATAAAAAAAATAGCCCGCCAGGGACAAAGGTTTAGATATAAAATAAAGAATGATACCACGTTCCCAATATAAGGTATTTAAATATAACAGGGGGAACTAACTAGCAAGCAAAGCTCGTAAAACCACTCGCATAGAGGCGAAGCCGCTTTTAAATTAAAAAAGAGTGAAAACGTTCTTTAAATCACAGGCTAACATGCTAAGCACGTAAAAAGGGTGTTCTAAGCTTAGGAAGAAACCACGTTGGTTGCACTCACTAACAGGCGAAGCCTTTTTCTTGTGGGGCCTACTTTTTAAAGTGCTTCGCCCATCATCTCTACATAAAACCAGGGGACATGGCTGAGAGGTTGAAGGCGTAGACTTGCTAAGTCTATAGATTTAAATAGAGTCTCGTGGGTTCGAATCCCACTGTTCCCGTTTTTACAAAAAAAAGATAACTAATTCTAAAAAAATGCTTACCAACTTAATCCTTTTTTTAATCGCAGCCCTTGGTACTTTTTTAAACAGGAGGAATCTTATAATAATGCTTTTATGTGTGGAAATGATGCTTTTAGCTGTTAATTTAAATCTTTGTAACGCTACTTACTATCTAGGTGACGTTCATGGTCTTCTTTTTGTTCTTTTTGTATTAACAGCTGCAGCAGCAGAAACCGCCATAGGATTAGCTCTTTGTGTTGTTTATTATCAGTACCGTGACACCCTTGATGTGGAGTTAATCAATATGATGAGAGGTTAAAAACAGTCTCTATTTTTAGAGGTTTATATCAGCTTATATAAAAACATGTCCTGTTGCGGTACTTCTTGTTATTATATTTGTGCTGAGGTGTGTGCTTGGTCTTTGCCTTCAGGGGCTTCTATATTTTTATAATAGTCCTTCCTTCGGGCACATATAAAATAACTGTTAGAATACTTCTTTTTATTACATAGAATGTAATAGGGGACCCTTTTTTCTTTTTTATTTAGATGGGTAACGTCCTCGGAGGGGACATTTATATCTGTTAGCGGTATTTTATAAGTCGCGCGGAGCCCGTTCTGCCGGACGTTGTTCCTTAGCTAATGCTGGCGCATGCTTTAAAAACGCCGAGATAGCTCAGTCGGTAGAGCATTGGATTGAAAATCCAAGTGTCACCAGTTCAACTCTGGTTCTCGGCACTTTAATATTTTTAATAATACGTCCCCTCTTAGAGCCCCTTTGGGTCTCTTGGGGGATGTCCCCGTAGGGGACATCCTTAGGGTCTCTATTTTATTTCAAAATCCAGGGGTCTCTATTTTATTTCAAAATCCAGGGGTCAAATGTTTACTGTGCCATCAAAAACTGTGTCCCCCAGGGGACCATTATAAAACATTCCCGCTGAAGGCCACATTTAGATATCCCCTGTTATTTTAAAGTAATGAAACCAATGAGTTAGAATCCTTTTGTACCTAATATTATTAAACATAATACCAGTGTGTTAAAATCCTTTTGTACCTAATATTATTAAAAATAAAAAAGATAATTGTCGAACTGACACGGCATATCAGGGGTACCACCCTCAAAAGGCCAATTAAAAGACTGTGACCGATAGCGCACAAGTACTATGAAGGAAAGGTGAAAAGAAGTGTAGACACTAGTGAAACAGACCCTGAAACTTCCAAGAAGCAAAGAACACTCGGTGCATCAATAGCACCAGTCCTTTTTAAATTTAATTTTGAGGGTACTTTTTAGTACCCTCCAACAGCCCCAAAAAATATTATATAAAATAAAAAATGTTGGACACATTGGACCCGAAGGGGGGCGATCTAATCATGAGCAAGCTGAAGCTAGAGTACAATCTAGTGGAGGGCTATAGCGGTGATTGTGGCAAAAATCTCGTGTGACTTGTGATTAGGAGTGAAAGGCTAATCAAGCTCTCGAATAGCTGGTTTTTTGTGAAATTTATTAAGGTAAAGCGATTAGCAGAACTACTTTTTGGTAGAGTCACGTGCTGTGGGGCGAGGGGCGCTGAGCTTTTCAAACCATGGCAAACTCCGAAGAAAAAAGTAAGAACAATGTTAGTCAGTCAGACTATGGGCGCCAAGGTTCGTAGTCAAGAGGGAAACAGCCCAGATTAGCAGATAAGGCTTCTAAGTGATAACCCAGTGGAAAAAGCATTATTAGAGCACAGATACCCGAGAGATGGTCTTGGAAGCAGACACACTCTATAGAAAGCGTATTAGCTCATCGGTGAAGCTCTAATGAGCCATACATAAGACGGAGCTTAAGTTATCCGCCGAATCTCTAAACAAAAATACAAAATTATTATATAACCCCCTAAAATAAAAAGAGCGCTAATCTTGTGACTTTTTTAAAGTAATAGTCATCGGCGCATAATTATTTAATATTTAAAAGGCCTCCTTTACTAAGTACAAAAACATAGTACTAAGAAGGCCCACTTCGAAGCAATTACTAAGTACAAAGAAGGCCCACTTCGAAGCGATTACTAAGTACTAATACTAAGTACAAAGAAGGCCCACTTCGAAGCAATGCTATCAGGCGTCAATGGTTTGGGCTTTTTTAAGGTCCTGTTTTAGCTGTTAAATATTTTAAAAAATAAAGAACTTGGAAGTGGATGCCTTGGCATCAGTCTTATATGGACGTATAAAAACGAAACGCCGTCACTAAGTTTAAATTACAAAAAATGACGGATCTCCAAAGGGAAACCCAAAAGAAAAAAAGAGTGAACGGAAACATCCTACAACTTTGTTAAATAAAATCAACCGAGACTCCGAAAGTAGTGGTGAACGAAATTGGAAAAAAGGCCGGCACTCGCAGATTATAGCCCTAAAAAGGGCTTTCTATAACAACTGTGGTTTAAAGTATCTGTGAAAGAACTGCCAAAGTGGGTGATAGCCCTTTAAAACCACAGCATTATATATATAAAACCGAAGAGCAAACGAAGAGTTAAACAGAGTCATACTGTTCACCCTAGAGTTAAACAGAGTCATAATCTTCCCCTTTAAAATAAGCCCCTGAGTGGGTTTTATAGACACCTTCTTTCTGGGGGTTTTTTTAAGAGCTTCGCTCCATAAAATTTAATTTTAAAAGGGGGAAGAGCATCTCTCTGCTTCGCTTCGCTCTTGGGGGAAAAGCCTCCCTTCGCTTTGCTCTTGGGAGAAAAGCCTCCCTTCGCTTTGCTCTTCATCTCTAATTAAAACAGGGGGGCCCGGAGGGGGTGAGGTCCCCTGGAAGAGCGAAGCTCTTAGAAAAATATTATTAACTACTAGTAGTTAATTAGGGACACCCTAAAAACGTTTTTTAGATCTAATATTTATTTGTTTTTAGGCTTAAAAATGGGTTTTTAGAAGTGTTTGGACCCGGAGGATGAGCAACGCTCTTTTTTAAATATTAAACCAGAATTATGACGAGCCCCAAAGGAAGAGCGCAGCTCTTTGGTGAGTAAAACTCTTCCCCTAAGCGAAGCTCTTTATACTTAGTATTTTAAATGGACTAGGATACTTAAGAGCGAAGTTTTAGAGATATGGTATTACCCTCAAAATTTTTTTTAGATCTAATTATAAAGGCCCCACCACCCCCTTGTAGGGCTTAAATACTTGTTTTGAGAAGGAAGAGACCCAAAGGAAGAGTTGTACTCTTCCCCCAAGAGACCCTAAGGAAGAGACCCAAAGGAAGAGTTGTACTCTTCCCCCCTTTTAAATTTTATGGAGACCCGAAGCAAGCGCCAGCTTTTAAGCGAAGCTCTTAATGCTTAGAATTAAAAAAATACAAGCAGACATAAAAGCGAAGTTTTAGAGATATGGTTTTACCCACAATACTATTTTTAGATCTAAAATTAACGTGTTTTTGGGCTTAAAAACGGGTTTTTAGAATAGTATGGACCCGGTGGATTTTTATATAACAACAAGAAACCCGAAGGGGCTCTTTTTAAAGATTAAACCAGAATTTTGACGAGCGATTGCTCTTTGGTGTGTACAACACTTCCCCCAAAAAACCCAAAGGGGGCTCTTTGGTGAGTACAACTCTTCCCCCAAGAAACCCAAAGGGGGCTCTTTAACTATGTTTATAAGAGACCCGAAGGGTCTCTTACTCCCACCTTTGAAATTTAATGGAGCGAAGCTCTTAACTACACTGTGTTTTGGGACCTTCGGGGACCTTCGGGGACCTTCGGGGACCTGTTTTTAATTACATAGAATACTTCGGGGACCTGTTTTTTCTTAACTACTAGTCTTTAATTAGGAATCTTCTTCCTCTCTCTACAAAACCGCAGTAATTTTGTTGGTGTTTGCCCGTCTTAACAGAACCCCCACCCAAGAGCAAAGCTCTTAACAGAACCCCCACCCAAGAGCAAAGCTCTTAACAAAACAGCATTGAAATATGCTATTAACAAGTGGAAGATAAAGAAGCTCTTATAAACACGGCACAGGACTTTTTTAAAGGATTTAAATATGGCACGGGTAGATGACACATGCGTAATTTGCACCCTTTTCACTTGGTAGATGCCAGCCCTTGGCCCGCACTAATGGCCATGTCAGCATTAGTGACCGCTTTAGGTTTGGTAATGAGTTTTCATAGGTACCCCAATGCTTTTGGGGTCCTAACAGTAGGTTTTCTTCTAGTTTTGTATGTGTTTTTTGTATGGTGGCGTGATATTTGCCGTGAATCAACCATATATCACACAAACCGAGTTCAAACAGGTCTTGAGTGGGGTATGATGCTTTTTATAACCTCAGAAGCCATGTTTTTCTTTGGTTTATTATGGGCTTTTATTCACTTGGCATCACAGCCCACCGTCTCATTGGGCACACAGTGGCCCCCTGAGGGAATTATTCCAATTGATTGGACACGTCGTCCTTTATTAAACACAGCACTTTTATTTTCTTCTTATTTTAGTGCAAACTTAGCTCGTTATGCTGTGGAAGTAAACAACTTATCATTAGCTGCAACCCAATTAGTTATTACAATTGTGCTAGGTATTCTATTTTCATTTTACCAGTGGTTAGAGTATACTGATGCCGCTTTTACAATGTCAGATTCAGCTTTTGGTTCTGTTTTCTATCTAACAACAGGCTTCCACGGTTTCCACGTGATTATAGGTTTCGTATACCTAACAGTTTGTTTGCTGCTAATTAGGCAGACAACTCCTAGTCACAGTTTGGGAGTTAAGTTATCTGTGTTGTATTGGCACTTCGTGGATATTGTATGGGTGCTTTTAATGGTTATCATTTATTACTGGGGTAGTTATATTCGCCCCGTTTAGTATACAGTGTGCTCTATTTAAAATCATTTCATATATAATGTGAGGTTTTTAATATAAAATACAGAGTGAAGCTCTAAACAGAGCACCCCCCAAGAAAAAAGCTCTAAACAGAGCACCCCCTCAATAAAAAAGCTCTTAACAAATCACAAGGGGACAAACCCGGACCTAAAAAAGCTTTTTTGCAGGTATAGGTTTGAAAACTGGCGTAAGTAGTAAGAGACCTGAATGGGCTCTTAACAACACCCTAATATTGGACTATTAAAAGGTATTGCCGCCGGCTTTAAATTATAGGGGGGCCCACTTTTTAAAAAGCGAAGCTCCATAAAAATTAAAAGGTGGGGGCTTGTAAAGAGGGAAGGTCTTCCTTAGGGTCTCTTCCTTAGGGTATCTTGGGGAAGAGTAGTACTCTTCCTTTGGGTCTCTTCCTTAGGGTATCTTGGGGAAGAGTAGTACTCTTCCATAGGGTCTCTTCCTTCCGTTTTAGATTTTTTCCATACTTCTGAACCTGTGCTTACCAAAATAGCTAGTTTTAATCAGGTTCTTCATACGCAAAACCAGAACGTTCGCCCTCTAGAACATTGCAGGTCTCAGGACTCAGATTGTTTAATTATGCTTTATAATATTAATGTGAAGAGCGAAGCTCTTAAACAAACCCGAGGGGACCTTATGGGGTTATTAGAGTTTAAAATCCCCGTCCTTCTGAGTATGCAGACTGAGTGTGCAGATGCCGCAGTTCCTAGCTTTTATGATAGGTCTTTAAACGTCCCTGCAGACATGGGCAGGACTGGTCAGAATTAAATTTTGTTGTCTGCCACTGGGAGCCCTAGGACATGGGTTACAGATCAAAGCCCTTTGGTTCTTTTTGTGGCACGTCCCGTTTTTGGTCCAGCTGGGAATTTAACCATACCTGGTATTTTTGAAGTACGCCAAGGCACTTTTTGTGATGGATCATCTTCTTCATCAGTCCCACCTTTAGAAGTAGCTGTTCCCGTTGAAATTACACTTTCTGACATTCAGCCTGAATTAGAGCACAGCCTTACTTTTTTTCGCTCGGTGGTGGTCCCCTAGGGTGATTAAAAGAGCATTGCTATTTCAATAATAGCAGAAAAAAGCTTTTAAAAATTGCGTCCCTAGACCAAAACCACAAAAACACACGTCTTTTATTCGGAATCTGATGGTTAGAGTAACTAACACAAAGACCCACATTACTTTATTACTTAAGAAGATTATGCCTGGTGGTTTTGTTTTATTTTATAAAAAAAGTTAAGATCCCTTTGTGCCTATTATTATTATTAAAAATAAAAGATTTATTATTGTCCAGGAAAAAGGACAGGGCATAACAGCTGAATTTCAGCGAATAGCCAGAGCAATGCAACCGTACTGCAAACCGACACAGGTGAACTCTTTTTATGTTAAACACGTAAAAAGCAGGCCTCAAAGAAAATCATGTGGAAGGAACTCGGCAAAGGGGGTGGCGACTGAGGGGCTTTTGTTGTCTAGGTAGCCCGTTTATGGGGTGGCCTGTTTTTGTAGATAAAAAGAGGTCCCCGCAGGGGACTTACTAATTATTATTAGAAATCAAAAAATTCTTTAATTGTCTTTAAAAGCCCCCTGCGGGGACCTTAGGGGACACGAAAGTGTAATAAAGTAAAGTGAAGCATAAAAAATCTTAGTAATACTAAAAGCTGGCCCTTTCCTTCGGCCATCGTCATTACGCTATGTTGTATAAACCGAAAAAAGGAGGTCTTCTGGGTTCAATTCCCACTATCTTTTTATGATAGCCTTTTTAATAATACACTTAGCTTTAATTTTTTATCATGGGGTATTTTTTGATATGCATTATACCTCTTACGTGGACACACTTTTCTGCTTTGCTGGCCATCGCGGATTTGTAAACAAAGCACCAAAAAAAATCTCCCCCCGCGGGGACATTTGCTGTATGAATAATAACAGTTTCTTAATACGAAACTATAGTGAAAAAGCAGTGGACGAAGAAAAAGTGAAGATACTTTATTCTTCCTTAAAAAAAAACCCACATTTTATTGCAGGCTTTACAACAGGTGAAGGGAGTTTTACTGCTTCTCTGCAATTTAGTGAAAAAGCGATGTGGGGGTTTTGGCCTCAGTGTGAGTTTAATCTTTCTCAGCACGAAAGAGACGTGAACCTGCTGTTTGCTATTAATAGGTTTTTTGAAAATAAAGGTAGTGTTTATAATAGGGAGTGCTCTATATCCTCTCTAAGCTTTCGAAGAATAGACTTATTAGTTAAAACAATAATACCCTTTTTTGAGCAGCACCCTGTACTTGGCAATAAAAACATAGAGTTTTTACGTTGGAAAGAACTCGTGTATTTTGTGCACCGTAAGGCGCATGTGGGGCGTGGTTTAGACAAGAGGGACTCATTGTGTTTTTTTATTGCTGAAAGCAAAGAGCTAAACAAAAGCATTACCAGACCAAATCCACGCAAACACGCACGTCTCTTAATAATAAAAGATTGGTTACAATCTTTAAATGATATACCCACACTTTCTCAGAAACAATCAGTAAACAGTGAAATTAAAAAGGCCCTGAAAGACTTGTAGTGTTATACCCGGGTGGTCTATAATACTGTTTAGCCCGGTCTTCTACATATAAACTAAGGGAGCAAAAGCCGCGTGGCTTTTCTTTCATAGACTTAAAATAGAAATGAAATCTGAGGGTTAAAATCCTCTGTATCTTATTTTTAAAAAATAAAAGATTTATTATTGTCCAGGAAAAAGGACAGGGCATAACAGCTGAATTTCAGCGAACAGCCAGAGCAATGCAACCGTACTGCAAACCGACACAGGTGGACTAGATATGCTTTAAAATAGTGTATCTCAGGCCTCAAAGAAAATCATGTGGAAGGAACTCGGCAAAGGGGGTGGCGACTGTTTAATAAAAAGTGCGACCAGCAAAGCGACTAGAAACATTGTACAAATTGTCCCTATCGTCTTTATAGAATGTGCCCTTCGGGGATCCTCTTTTTTTTATTACATTATAGAATGTAATAGAGTAACTTTTTTCTATCTAGACTTTAAAAACAGGGGACCTTCTTGTACTATTCCATCCAGGTGGAATAAGTCTAAAGACAAGTGCATCCTTAGTAATGGGGGTGTTCTAAGCTGTCTTGACAATGTAATTAAAACACTGAGACGACGGTGTTTTATTGCTAGACTATAACCCAAGGTTAACTAACGTAAACTGTGCTGTATTAGGCTTCGTTAAAACAGTAACCCGGTATTCGTTAAAAACGGGAATCTTGAGCAGAACGTTGTCTCTTTTTATGGCAACGTTACCTGGACATATGCTCCCGGAGTAGAGCACAGAACCTAAAGGTGTCTAAAATTAAAGAGCGTGAACGTAAGCTTTAATTTTTATTGTTTATAGTCGAACTGGGTAAACCCAATAGCTGTATTTTTTTTAATACTAGTGGTGAAGTAATTCACTGCATAAGCTAGTGGGCAGAAGATCGTGTAAAAAGCAAACGCAAGGCTGTAATGGTCTTGATAGGGTTTAATAACCTAACCTGAAAGGGTGCCCACTTACACATGTGGCGAACTTTAAACCATAAAGTCGTCGGAGCCGTATGATGGGAAACTATCACGTACGGTTCTAATGGGGGGAAAACTCGCGAGGGTCTACCTATCCAACTCACAGGACTCTGCAAAGTGATAGAACACGAAGTATAGAGTCTGACGCCTGCCCGGTGCTGGAGAATAATACATAAAGTCCAGTAAACGGCGGCAGTAACCCTGACTGTCTATTATAATTTTAGGGCAGTCATTAAATGTAACTATATGCTGGAACACCCAATAATGCTATTTACAGCTTTAATGCTTGTTAAAATAATAGATAAAAAAATAGGATCAGCAGAAGACAAGGTCCCCTGTTTTTCTTTAGAGATAGAAAAAAGGACCCACCGCGGCAGCTGCGTGGACCTCTTCTTTTGCTGTTTTGGGCAATCAGCAAGATTAAAAAAAATAAAAATTTAAACGAAAATCTTTATCTATATAAAACAAATGCCTGTTAATAACACTCCTTTTTTAGAACGTTTTGAAGCGTTATGTAAACATTATAAACTAGAGGACTATCACAATAATATAACCATTAATGGGTTAAGTGAAAGTAACATGTACTATTTGGGGGGCTTTGTTTTAGGAGAGGGTTCTGTGAATGTAAGTCTTAAAGTTCAAGAAGACGCTCGCTTCGGCTTTAATATATCCCCACAGTTTAGTGTCACACAGCATGTAACTGGTATCATTAATCTTTTAGACTTAATGTTTTATTTTAAATGTGGTAGAATAGCACATAAGCAGGGTAGCGCTAACACTTTTGTTTTTGCTATTGAAAATCGTAAGGTTTTGCTGGAAAAGGTGTACCCATTCTATGAAACATACGTTTTTCCTTTCTGTGGCCAGACTAAAAAGTGCAAAGTTTTAGAATTCTATAAGCTAGTTACAATGTTAGAATCAAAACAGCACCTTAGCGCCATGTTTATGGCTACACAAATACTGCCTTTAATTATAAATCTTCGTTCTTCTAAAGGCGGCAAAATTAACACTAAGTATAAAAGTGTGGATGATGCTCATGATAGAATGCGAAACTTTGTTATTAAAGGGTTGGCGAAAAAAGGACGCCCCGTGGGAAACTCTTCTTTTTTAGAGCTTTGCTCTTTATATGATAGTGTTTACCATTAGTTGGTGGTAGCGGCATAGACGTAAAGAAGCCTCACAGAAGTGCCTGTTCTCGGGGTGTTTCTGGAAAATAGTGTTTTATTTAATAAGCTTTGCGTCTGCACCCCGTTAAGAGTGTATGTTTAAATATTTTTTTTAATCTTCAGAGACTTTACGTTACACTTATAATGTATTATAAGATGATAAAGTCCAACAATACTTTAAAAAAAAAAGTATTTTTCGCCTAAGGTAGCGAAATTCCTAGACGTATAATTGACGTCCCGCATGAATGGCGTCACGACCTCCCCACTGTCTCCCACATGAACTTTGTGAAATTGGATTTTCCGTGAAGATACGGAATACCTTACGCGGGACGACGAGACCCTGTGCACCTTGACTATAGGCTGTTGTTGGATTCAAATACCAATTGTGTAGAATAGGTGGGAGCATCTGCAAAAGTGAAATACCACTCCTTTGGAAATTTTGAATTCTAGGTCCTCAAAGGGGACTTAAAGCTGCAGTTTGGTAGTAGATCTGGGGCGGAGGCCTCCTAAAAAGTCACGGGGGCGCACAAAGGTTAGGATTATGGCGCAACTGCTTAAACTAGCCTAACTGTGAGAACAAACGTTCAAACAGAAACGAAAGTTGGTAGTAGTGACCCAGATATGCCATGTGGAAGCATATCTGATCAACGGATAAAAGGTACGCCAGGGATAACAGGCTGATATCCCCCAAGAGTTCTTATCGACGGGGATGTTTGGCACCTCATCAAAGGGGGCCGTTAAATTTGGCTATATGCTGGAACCTTCTACTATTTTTAGTTACAGCTTTATAATTTAAGAGGAAGATACCCAAAGGGTCTCTTAACAAAACTACCACATAGAAATAAGCTCTGAGAACCACCGGAGGAACCGAAAAGGAAAGTCCGGCTTGTCCTGGGCTCTTTCACTCTTATACGCTGTGAAAATACTAAAAACGGAAAAACCAGCAGGGAATTATGGAAACCCTCAACGACTTTACGCCAAACACCTATTTTATTGGTGATTATAAAGTCTGCGCTTTATGGAAACATAAAGGTTTTACCTTCTAAACACAAAGAAGTAAAACTTTTCTCTGTGTTTATTGTGTCTTCTTTCGGGGGCCCACTTTTGAAGAGCAAAGCTCTAGGGAGAAGTGCATCACTCTGCTTCACTCTTCTTCTCTATAGAATAAAAAGGGCAGATCATGCCTATTGTTTAAACGTACAATGCCCACCAATAAAGAGCTTAGCTTTTTACAAAACCGAGGGCACAAAAACGAAAAAATGTACCCCGTTCTAAGGGACATAATAATACCACAATTACTTCATAGTATTTACCATAACTTTCCATCAGGAAAACGCGGCACTATGGTTTAAGCCGCAAGGCAGAGAAAAAACAATTCGGCGATGTCGACTCGACGCGTCCTACGGCTGCAGGTGGTCGTAAGGGTTGGACTGTTCGTCCATTAAAGCGTTACGTGAGTTGGGTTTAGACCGCTGCAAGGCAGGTTGGTTACTATCTGCGTAAGGTGTAAAATACTGAAGGAAAGCGGCTTTAGTACGAAAGGATCGGGGCCGCCAAACCAATAGTCGTTAAACGGCCACGTTTGCACCTATTACTGCTGAAAGCAACTAAAGCAGGAAGAGGTTCCTAAAACAAGTATTTTTAAACGCTCAACACTCGGGCGTTGATAGGCATTTTTATGAATGTACTAAAAAATAGAGTTTTTTAATCTATACAAATTTTCATTACAGGGTATTGGCTACTTAAATTTTAAAAAATGTCCCGGGCAGGTGTTTGTAATGTCCCGGGCAGGTGTTTGTGAAGAGCTTCTCTCTTGGAGGGGGGGCCTTTCGTACCCATTATTTTTTCTAATTTTGAATAACTGCTATAAAGCAGTCCATTCACTTTTAACCCCCCTTTTTTAAGCCTAAAAACACTTCAATTTTATATCTAAAAAGAGCTTTGAAGGTCCCCGCAGGGGACATCTCTAAAACATCGCTAAAAACGCTTCGCTCGTTTCCTAGTCAAAAAAGCTTTTATCACAAAAAACAAAATAAAGAAAGAATACTTTGCTTTAATAAAAGCCTTCCTTCATAATGATAAAAGCAAAAACAAATGGGGCCCACTTTTCTGAGGTCCCCTCGGGTTTGTTTAAGAGCTCCTTCTTTTTATTAAAATAGAGTTTTTAATTAGGTCTCTTCCTGTTGTACCCAAATTCTATCCTCTAAAGAAAAGAGGTTCAGGTGGCATTAAAGGTCCCCACGGGTTTTTCTAAGTTTTTTTAAGAGCTTCGCTCGGGGTGACCTTCGCTCCATAAAAATTAAAAGGGGGAAGAGTCCCCTCGGGTTTTTCTAAGAGCTGCGCTCTTCCTTCGCTCTTCCATTCATCCCCCACCATAACTCTTTCAGTAAAAAACAGAGTAAAACAGTGCAAAATGAAAATGGATTAAACAGGGTCCCCTTCGGAGACTTGTAGCGTGTATGCTTTTAATTTTCGGTTTATGCCCTGTTTTACCTTATTGTCATGGTTGTCATCCAAGGGGGGGCCCACTTGTTTAAGAGACCCGGAGGGTCTCTTGGGGGAAGAGTAGTACTCTTCCTTCTAAAAGCTTTTTCTTTTAATTATTGAAGGCCCCACCAACCCTTTTTAAGGCATAAAAAAGGGCTTTTGAAGGGAAGGCACCCGGAGCATTTTTAAGCTTTAAAAATGTTTTTAGAAAAGAATAGACTTAGAATTTAAAATAGACAAGGAAACGAGCGAAGCGTTTTTAGCGAAGTTTTAGAGAGATGAAGAGACCCAAAGGGGCTCTTATACAAAATTTTACCCTAAAATAGATTTTTAGCTCTAAATTTAATTAGTTTTAAGGCTTAAAAAGGGGCTTTAGAAGTGAAGTGACCCGCTGGGGACGTTCATAGAATATAAAAATTTAAAAATACGAGCACTGGCTATTAGAGAATATGTTCCCCCCCCAAAAGACGGCTTCGCCTGTTAGCTTCAAACACCTTTTTAACCTAAAAAGAGGTTGTTTTAATGTTTAAAAGGGTTTCTCGGGTCACGAAAGTGACCACGATACCACTAACAAAAATGTTTTTTTGTTAGCACCCCCCTTACTTTTACAAACAAATAGTTAGCACCCCACGTTCGTTGACACTCACACAGTGCTAAGCTCGTAATCCACTCGCTTAGAGGCATGTGCCCCTTTTGGGGGCACAAATTCTATATTTAATCGTATTAGCTCGCTCACCACTCGCAAATAGGCAAGAGCCCCTTTTTGGGGGGAACATCTTTATTCTTTAATAGTATTAGCTCGCTCTCCACTCGCTAGGAGGCTTGTGTGCCTTTTGAGGGTCATTTTCTATATTTAATAGTATTAGCTCGCTGTCCACTCGCTCAAAGGCTTGCCCCTCTTTCCTTCTTTGTAGGTTCGTTCTGCTACTAGAACCCGTTTTTTAAGCCTAAAAACGAATTAAATTTAGAGCTAAAAAGCTTTTAAAGGAAAAAAACAAATCTAGAAACAATCGCTTTAAGTATCCTAGTCAATTTTAACATATAAAGATAAAGAGCTTCGCTTTGTCTCTTTTAACTTCTAAAGAATAAGAGCTTCGCTTTGTCTCTTTAAAATTAAAAGATTAAGAGTTTCGCTTTAAAAAACACCCAGCGGGTGCCTTCACTTCTAAATGCCTTTTTAAAGCCTTAAAACCAAGCAAATTTTAAATAAAAAACGTTTTAAAAGGTCCCCTGCGGGGACATTTATAAACCTTCGCTTTAAAGTCTCCTAGTCAATAATAACATATAAAGATAAAGAGCTTCGCTTTGTCTCTTTTAATTTAAAAATATTAAGAGCTTCGCTTTAAACAACACTAGAGCGTAATAGCTCGCTGTCCACTCGCTTATAGGCTCATGCCTCTTTTGAGGGGGAGCATATTCAATGTTTTCTTTTCTAAGCTCGTATAGCACTCGCTTATAGGCGAAGCCCCTTTTAATACTCGCTTATAGGTGAAGCCATTTTAAATAAAAAATAATAACGTAAGTTCCAATTCTAAAGCCCTTTTTTAAGCCTTAAAACTAATTAAAATTAGAGCTAAAAATATATTTTAGGGTCCCCGCAGGGGACCTTTCTTAAAAACTTCGCTTTAAAGTCTCCTAGTAATTTTTAAAATAATTTTTAGTTTGTTTTTTGTAGGTTCGTTCCACTTCTAAAGCCCCGTTTTGTTAAGATCCCCTCCGGGTCTCTTCCTCCGGGTGCCTTCACTTCTAAAAGCGTTTTTTAAGCCTAAAAACCAAGCAAGTTTTAAACAAAAAATGTTTTAAAAGGAAGAGCGAAGCTCTTAAACAACCCCGAGGGGACATCTCTAGAAACCATCGCTTTAAAGTATCAGAGTCGATTTTTAAATAAAAGCATTAAGAGACTTAAAAGCTGGCGCTTCCTCCGGGCCCACTCACTTTAAAAGCCCATTTTTAAGCCTCAAAACTAATTAAATTTAGAGCTAAAAATAGTTTTGTGGTAAAAAACCTTTCTTAAAAACTTCGCTCTTAAGTCTCCTAGTCATTTTAAAATTATAAATATTAAGAGCTTCGCTTTTTTTAAATATTTAAAGAGCAAAGGTTTTGCTTTAAAACAATACCTTTAATCCTAAAAAAATAAAAAAACCTAATAATTAGTATAAAAGGTTCATTTGCTTTCGTACCCTAAAGGTTTTTAAAAACCGTAAAAAGCAGTTTAATCTAGTATTCTCTAAAGGTCTAATAACATGATGAAGTTCAAGCTACTGAGGTCGTTGTTAGAGAAAGCAACCAAAACCATCCAAAGGGACGTGAAAGAGCAAGGCTTCGGTGCTTTAAAAGGTGCCGCCTTGTAGCAAAAAGGCGCAGTGGTTTTGGAGTTCTTTAATTTGCTGTTTTTTGGTCAGCTTAAGCCTTACCTGGCTAAAAAGGTGCCAGGATATGTATTGTCCTGGAACTTGCTGGGTTCTTTAGGTATGTGTCTGTTTTTAAATCCCGAGTGGTTGGACCATCTGGTCTCGCTATTGGGGATGTGTTTATTAGCAATAGGCTTCTTCGCAGGTGGTATCATATCAAAGGCTAAAATGTCTTATCCCATCATTAGCCCCCTGCTAGAGAACTGGTTACCAATAGCAATTCTCATAGTTCTAATTGGTAATGCAGGCCTCTTCGCTCGTATTCACAAAAGGTTTTCTTCTTATTTTTTTGTGGCTCTGCCCATCGTAATACTACTAATTTTTGTAGGACTATTATTAAGTAGACAAGTCTCCAGGGAAGAGCCCAAAACAGGCATAGTGCTTTTCATTGATTGGTTGCGTAACATACTAGGGCCAGTCATTTGCGACGTATTCGTGTACATGACGCAGCATCCTCTTTTTGCGCCAATCATGGGTATAATGCTGGTAGGCTTGGGTGTGTACGCTGTTGTTAGATGGCTTGTTATAAAAAGGTTAAACCTTCTCAAAAAACCATCGCTTTTAAGTATCCTAGTCAAAAATAAATTCTATATTTTTAAAGCTTTGCTTATGGTAAATGCTTTATTCTGCTTTACTTTAGGGGGAAGTATTGTTTAAGAGCTTCGCTCATCATCATTCTGCAATAACTGTCTAAGGTTCTGTTTAACCCAGTGCTTAGCTGGTTAATGCACTGGCGTTTAGGCGAGTCCATTTTTATTTAGAAGGGCGACAGCCTGTTATACTACTGGCTATGTCACAACGCTCGCTATACGCTGGCTTTTACAGGAAACAACGTTCGTTCAACTCACTGTAAAAAAACAGGGTTAATCCACAGGCTAACAGTAAACGCTCGTAACTTCCTAGCTCTATGACCACGCAGGTTAATCAACAGGCAAAGGAAGCGACCCCGCAGGTTAATCAACAGGCAAAGGAAGCGACCCCGCTGATTGTACCACTCTAAAAGTGGCAAAGCCATTCTGCCCTTCTTCTTGTAGAACCACAGCAGGTCTGCCCTGTTTTATTAAAAGCCATTCTGCCCTTCTTCTTGTAGAACCACAGCAGGTCTGCCCTGTTTTATTATAAGTTAGAAATCCCCTGTAATTCTTTAGATATGAAGTGCATCACATCGCTTTGCTCTTCCAGACAAGAGCAAAGCTCTTAAACCGAAAAAAAGCACATAAAAAAGCTGGCGCTTCCTTCGGGACATCCCCTCTAATAGCCCCTCCGGGCTCATAGAAAAATATTAAATCTAGAATAATTAAGTAAGCGCCAGCATTCTATTCTATAAACCATTAAAAAGCACTAAAAAGCATATCTGCTCTAAAAACCATAAAAAGCACTAAAAAGCATATCAGCTCTTGCTATAAAATGTATTTGAAGGAAGAGCCCCGAATGTTGCGAAGCAAACGCCTGCTTTACGAAGGGGATTGGTTATATGGGTGTGTAGCTCAAAGGTAGAGCAGTGGAATCATAATCCATTTGTTATAGGTTCAAGTCCTATCATACCCATGCCTTATTAAATTATATTACTATTAAGAGCTTACTCTACCAAGCATACTCTTCCAAGCATACTCTTCCAAGCTTACTTGGTGAAATGGTAAACACGACAGACTTAAAATCTGTTCCTTTTTGGTTGTCGGTTCAAGTCCGACAGTAAGCAACTATTATTAATATAGAATATAAGAGTAAAAACTAATTTTGAAGTAGTTCATTCGTCTTCCCTTTAAAAATTTAAATGGGGGTGCTTCTTTCTTGCAAGGGAGTGACCCTATTATTATAATTTAAATGTTGGCATCTTTCCTTCGCGGGCCCACGCCAACCATAAAACAGCATTTGGGGTATAGCCAAGTTGGTAAGGCAGTGGTTTTTGGATCCACCATTCGTAGGTTCGAGTCCTGCTACCCCAGTAAAATGTTTTACCCGATAGCATAACACTCTATTAGGATTCTTTTAGGTTGTGTCGTATAACGGTATTACTTTGGATTGCAAATCCTACAAAGGCGGTTCGATTCCGCCCGCAACCTCTGGTAAAGTCTACACCTATCTTTTAAGGGTGTGTAGCTCAAATGGTAGAGCACTGAGCTTTTAACTCATTGGCTGTGGGTTCGAGTCCCGCTACGCCCACAATTATAGATGTTAAAAGCAGAGGAAGAGCGAAGCTCTTAAACAAACCCGAGGGGACCTAATTACTTCTATTAATAAAAAAAGGGGCTCTTAACAACACCCTTTTTTTTCTAAAGAAAACAAGGGGCCCACTCTAAGAGTTTTGCTATTGTCTGGAATAGAGTCACTCTGCTTTGCTATTGCATAATTACTTCTAGAAAGAAAACCAGTGGCTCTAAAAGCAGGCGCTTCCTCCCCCCAAGAAAAAAGCTCTTATAAAGACACTTCTATGACATAAAAGCTTTAACAGCGAAAAGGGGATCACTAAAACGTTAACCAATAACTGCTAAAAGGGGATCACTAAAACGTTAACCCCACTTGTGTAAGAGCCCTCAGGGTCTACGTAATTTTTAAAGTGGTGTCAGAGTTGTACTCTTCTTTTGGGTATTTTGGTGGGGGCTTGTGTAAGAGCCCCTTTGGGTATCTTCCTTTATAATAATATTTTTCTATTAAAACTCGGACATTTTAAATTATGACAAAACATCCTATAATTCTGGGCGGATATGGCGGAATTGGTAGACGCGTTGGATTCAAAATCCTATGGTTTTTCCGTACAGGTTCAAGTCCTGTTATCCGTATTTTAACGTCATAAGCGAATAACCTTCATGGGGCTTTGCCTCTCCCCAGCGGCAATATAATGTGCCTTCTTTCGGGGGTGTTAAGAGCTTTTTTATTCGCCCGCTCGCCCACTCGTAAGAGCACCATTTTGTTTATATCTAGTTATAAAAAAAGTATCATGGTGGGGGTGTTAAGAGCCCCTCCGGTCTCTTAGGGGAAGAGTAGTACTCTTGGGGGAAGAGTATCAAACTGTTTAACTCTTGGTGGGGGCCCACTTTTTTAAGTTTAAGAGACCCGGAGGGGCTCTTGGGGGAAGAGTATTACTCTGTTTAACTCTTGGGGGATGTCCCCTACGGGGACTTCCTTTGTAAAAAATAAAAATAATTGCCAGGTAAACCCCGTTGTAATGTTTAGATACATGTTAGAAGCAGCAAAAATGATGGGTGCTGGATGTGCTACTATTGCCTTAGCTGGAGTTGGTACTGGACTTGGAATTGTTTTCGGATCTTTGATTAGCAGTGCTGCTCGTAACCCAAGTGTTTCAAAGCAATTGGTGGGTTTTGCACTGTTAGGCTTTGCCTTAACTGAATCTATTGCCCTGTTCACTCTACTAGTGGCTTTCTTAATTCTATTTGGTTAAGCCTCTAAAAAAAAATACCGAAGCACCGTTGACCAGACCTTCAGACATTTTTCGGTGGTCTCCGAAGCATCGTCGACCAGACCTTCAAACATTATTCGGGGGTCCCCGAAGGATTAATATAATAAAATAAAAATTAGAAGGAAAGATGCCTGAGTGGTTTAAAGGGAAAGTCTAGAAAGCTTTTATACAATTATTGTATCGTGGGTTCGAATCCCTCTCTTTCCACTCAGTTTTATCGCGCTGCGGGACATTGTAAAAAAAAGGTATGGATGAAGATACCCAAAGGAAAAGACCCGAAGGGGCTCTTATACTAAAAAAAGTGGCCCCCTCCAAGAGCAATGCTCTTTACAAAATACAAAAGAGGGCAAGAGCAAAGCTTTTAACAAAGGGGGCCCCCTGCAGGAGCAAAGCTCTTAACAAAAGAAGGCAAGAGCAATGCTTTTAACAAAGTGGGCCCCCTGCAAGAACAATAGACATATTTCCTCTAAAAAATAAAGCTATTTTATAAAAATAAAGAAGAGTTTGATCTTGACTCCGCCAGAACGCGTGCGACAAGGCTTTACACATGCTAGTAAAACTAATAACTTTATTAGTTTTGCGCACAGGTGAGTAATACGCGAATTGCTACCACTAAAATTGCCAATGCTCTAAGTGATGCGCTCGCGCAGGATTAGGTTGTTGGGTTGGTAAAAGCAGCCCAAGCCCATGATCCTTAACCTACCTGAGAGGGAGGTAGGTCACAGTGGCACTGAGACAAGGGCCACAGTTCATACGAATTCAGCAGTGGGGAATTTTTGACAATAGGCGTAAGCCTGATCGAGCCGGCTCGCGAAAGTAGACACGCTTTGTTTTTATGGTTCCACAAAGGAGAAACCCATAATTAATGTCCCGGCAAACCCTGTGCCAGCAGCTGCGGTAAGACAGGGGGGACGAGCGTTTGGCGTCATGACTGGGCTTAAAGGGTGCGTAGGTTGTATACATGTTAACTCCCCTTTTAATTCTTTAGTTTAGCAAAAGATAGGGGTTTTACATAATACTAGAGTGAAGGGCTCAGGAGAGTAGAACTTCCCGTGTAAAGGTTTAATTTGAGGATCTGGGAAAGAATGCCAAAAGCGTAGGCATCTCTCTGGAGTTTCACTGACGCTGAGGCACGGAAGCTTGGGGAGTAAAGGGGATTTGATACCCCCGTAATCCAAGCCGTCAACGATGAGTGCGGTAATTACTCAAAAGGGTGTATACCAGCAAAAGCGCAAAGCACTCCGCCTGGGGAGTACGCTCGCAAGAGTGGAACTCAAAAGAATTGGCAGTAGATCGAGAACGGCGCTGGAACATGCGGTTTAATTCGACACACCGCGAAAAACCTTACCTCTCTATGAATGCAGTTATCTATACAAAAATAAAAAATACTATTCTATAAAAATAAAAAAATTACTATGACCGCATTTAAAGCTGGTTGGGTGTGTTCTACAAACCACAAAGACATCGCATTGTAGTACTTTGTAGTCGCATTGTTAGGATTTTTTCATTGTCTGGATAGGTGCTGGTTTTTACTATTGCTTTTCCAATATTAAAACAGCTATACCTTCTTTTTTTGTGGTTAATATAAAGAATACAAAGAATACAATTTTTCTTTTTTTTTACTAGTTTTTGAACTTTGTGCTTGCCTGAAGACTAAAGAGCTGTGGGGACCGAAGACTAAAGAGCTGTGCGGACCGAAGACCAAACAGCAACAGCTGTGCGGACCGAAGACCAAACAGCAGCAGCTTTGTTATTTTGTGCTCTTTTTGGTGTTGGGGTCTTCTTTATAGGTAGGTATGTGCCCTCTATATTAGATCGTGCCTACGTTGAAGCAGCTGATGTCAGAGCAAATGATGCAGCTGCACAAATACGTCGTCTTATAAGATCCATTGAAGATATTTAAGTGCAAACAGACGCTCCACTTATGTTATCTTTCTCTAGTATCAACGGGGATGTGTCATTATTAAAATTAAAAGAGGGTGGTACTAGGTTTGGGAATTTTATACGGGTAACATTCCAAGGGAAACTACCCTATTTTACTCTTGCACACCAAATTCTTTGTCTAGAGTTCTTTTTCCAAACTTTGCAAAGGTAAGGTTTATGGCATTATAATACGATGAAAAAAACAAATACCAAGTGTTTTTTAATATTTTAATGTCTGATCAAACAGACTTAACCAGTGTGCCTGTTTTCCTTCAACACCAGAACGTACACCTACTTTTTATATTTTTCTTAATAATATATAGAACCTATATTGTAGGGTGTATGAAAAAATGTTTTGTTAGTACCCCTGTCTTAGGCACAAACCAAGTGCAAAGCTCGCTATCCACTGGCTTTTATGCAAAGGTGGTTCGTTCCACACTCACAAAGTGCAAAGCTCGCTATCCACTTGCTAATAGACTTGTCCCCCCTTTCCTTCTTCTTTATTTTCTAGTTGTGTCTAAGCTCGCTAATCCCTCGCTTAGGTAGTGACCCCGCTGGTTTGACACTCGCATATAGGCTTAGCACCATTTCCATCTTTGGTGGTTCGTTCCACTTCAAAAGCCATTTATAAGGCCAAAAACCCTTCAAATTTAGATCTAAAAAGCTTTTAGAAGGTAAAAACTTCTCTAGAAACCTTCGCTTTTAAGTATCCTAGTCAATTTTAAAAACTATGGGGATTCTGTTCTAAAAACATTTTTTAAGCATTATAATCCTCCGGGTGCCTTCCCTTCTAAAGTGGCCCCTTTTAAAGCATAAAAAGGGGAGAGTTTTATCAAAACTTCCCCGTATTGTTAAGATCCCCTCCGGGTCTCTTCCTCCAGGTGCCTACCCTACAAAAAGCCCTTTTTTAAGCCTTAAACCCCTTCTATTTTTAAATAAAAAAAAGTTTTGAAGGAGTCCCTAATTAACTACTAGTAGTTAATAAAAAACAGGGTTTGTTTAAGAGCCCCTTTGGGTCTCTTCCTCTAAAACTTCGCTTTTAAGTATCCTAGTCTATTTTAAATTCTATGCAGTAAGAGCTAAGCTCTAAACAACACCAGCCCTTAGCCCTTTTACTATAAAAAAGAATTTTTTAAGCCCTCAAAATCTCCGGGTCCATTTACATCAAGAAAACTTCGCTATTAAGTATCCTAGTAAAAAATGCTTTTCTGACAAAAAACCTATTTAAAGAGCTAATTATCTAAATGAAACAATGTGCCTTTTTTCTATCTCTAAAGACAAACAGGTGACTTCAAAATCAAAATATGGTGTTACCACCAAAAAAAAAACATTTTTGGAGGGGGGGTCACCACCATAACATAATACAAAAAGGTGGTTGGTTAAACACAAACCCAGTGCAACGCTCGTTATACACTAACCCAGTGCTATGCCTGTTAATTAGGTGTTCTAAGCTAAGTGCCAACGCTCGTTGTTTCCCTGATTTTCTTATAAGCTCTTTAAACCACTGGCTAACAGGCGAAGCCATTTTAAAATAAAAGGAAGAACGTTCGTTCCACTCACTAACAGGGAAACGTCCCCGAAGGGGATAGCCTCTTTTAAAAATTATGGAGCAATCGCTGGTCATTTTTATAGTTTTATATTCTAAGAAGCTGGCGCTTCCTCCGTGTCCATACACTTCTAAAAACCCTTTTTTAAGCCTTAAAACTAATTAAAATTAGATCTAAAAATATTTTTAAGAGTAAAAAAACAATAAACCTTCGCTTTTAAGTATCCTAGTCAAAAATGATTTTCTCACAAAAAACTTTTTAAAGAGCTAAGGCTTTGCTTTAAAACATGGCTTTGCTTTAAAACATGGCCTTCCGTCCTAATGATATAAGCAAAATCTAATTGGTACTTCTCAGGGGTAACACTCTATAGTATGTACCCAAGTATTGTTGTATAAAAAGCTGTTTAATCTCTAAAAATGTCCCGCCAGGGATATTGTCCCATGTTTAACTTTAAAATTATAAAGGCTTTTTTAGACAAAGCATTTAAATTCGTTCTGAAGGACGTTAAAGAGCTTGGCTTATAGCATCTAAGGGGTGCGCAGCTTTATTAGACAAAGCATTTAAAATCGTTCTGAAGGACGTTAACGAGCATGGCTTATTGCATCTAAGAGGTGCGCAGCTTATTCAAAAGGGTGCTGTTTTAAGGCTGTTTATAATTATATTCATTTCGGGTCATCATAAGTCCTACTTAGCGAAAATATTGCAGAGTTTTTGCTTTAATGGAATCAAGTAGGCTCACTGGGTATGCTTTTCTTACAAAATATTGACTGGCAGGACCATCTGGTCTAGCTCATGAACTTAGCTGTATTAGCAGTCTGTTTATTCTTTGGTTACTCTATATCACAAGCAAGCATGGCTTATCCCTTAACAAAACCTTTTTCAGCCCATTTGATTGTTTTTACTTGTTATGATAACGCTGATTTTTTGCGAGCATACAACTATAAAATTGGTCGTACTTTTTCTTGGTCCTGCCGCTTGTAAGCCTTAATTTAAATGTTCTTCTTTTAAAAAAAGAAAGAGTGATTAGCTCGGCCCCCAAGAGTCGTTAAGTTCTCTTTCTGGAATGGTGCAAATCACACTTCGGGCCTGCAGTCCAAAGCCAAAAACTAGGGCACATTGCTCATAATCCATAATTGTCACAAAAACCTTTGTCAGCAGTCTATTTGGTATTTTTTCTCTTATTAGGGGGTTAAACCGCTGTTATTGCAGACTCTAATATTTTAGGTTACCCACATCATTTAGATATCAAAATAAAACTAGGGAGCCCTTTGAGGCCAATGTGGTCGGTGTACAGGCACAAAAAAACTATTCAATGACTACACAGTCTGCTTTATCAGCACAAACTAAGATAACTGCTTAGCGTTTGCAGGAACAGTCTGCTTTAACTGCACAAACTAAGATCACTGCTTAGCGTTTGCAGGAACAATCTGTAAACCAGACACTAGACGTAGAAGTTAGCAAATCATAGCTTTTTTGGCGCGTCTGCTTGTACTGCGATGGCATCTTATATTGCACTTTGCTCTGCAGCTGCACTTAAATAAAAATGTTTTGCTGTGTGTCTATTCCATACAAGCGTGATGCATTCTTGGCTAATTGTAATCCTTTTATTGTCTACGTTTTAGTTTAGTGTCTAATTGGTCTTTGTTTTAAACCATATAGACCACACGCTGCTGATTTTCATTAGCTGCTAACTTTAACTGCTTGGTGGTGTTTAGCTTTTTAATAGCATTATAGTAATGAGGCCTGATTGCTAAGAAAAAAATAATATTTGCTGCATTACAGTGCTGTAACTCCCTTTTTTGCTGCTTTTTTTGCTCCCTTCCGAAAAGCACAAAAATCGCTTCGCTCCATAAAAATTAAAAAAAAATTAAAAGGTGGGGCCTTTAAAAGTAAAAGAGCCGCCAGGGATAAGTTTCTACTTTTTTAATGTCTGTAGGTTAATCTCCTAACCACCCCTTTCTTTTTTGTGCTCTTTTTAACGTCCCCCGTATTTCATTAGATATGCCCCGAAAAAGGGTGGAATTTTCTTTATAGATATAAGGCCCCACCAAGAGACCCAAAGCAAGAGACCCAAAGGTTTTTTAAATAACAACAAGAGACCCAAAGGAAAAGTACAACTCTTCCCCCCAAGATACCCAATGGAAGAGACCCGGAGGAAGAGCGCAGCTCTTTACAAATTTATAAATAAAATAGAGAAACCCAAAGGGGCTCTTATCAAAACTCCCCTTAAAAAAGAAACTCTACCCCATTTTTTTAAATACTAGTTCTAAAAAAGGCACATAACACAATATTGTGTAGTCTTTTGTTTACCTGCCAGACAGCACATAGGTATAAAGAGAACCCTATTATAACTTTTAGAAAAGTGGTGTATTTTCGTAGGGACTTTAGTTAGTATTATAGCTAACAAGCTCGTAAAAAGCAGTTTAATCTCTTAATTTTTCTATTCTTCTAAAATGTTGTTAATTACACTTATTTTAACCCCTCTTGTTGGTGCTATTTTGGTATGGTTTACAGGACCACAAAATGCCTTTAAGTATTCTTTATGGACTACTCTAATTAGTTTTGTTTTATCCCTTGGACTATGGTTTTGTTTTGATGCTTCCAGTGCTGAAATGTTCCAATTGGGATGGGGCCTCGTAGGCCTGGACGGTATATCATTGTGGATGGTATTACTAACCACACTGCTATTCCCAATTTGTATTCTTTGCAGCCCCACATCATTGTGTACAGTACTACTTTTATTAGAAAGTATGCTATTAGCTTGCTGGAGCGTGCTTGATCTTTTGGGGTTTTATGTATTGTTTGAAAGTACTCTAATTCCAATGTTTTTATTGATTTGTTTAGGCGGATCTAGGGACCGTAAAATTCGTGCAGCATATCAATTAGTTTTTTATACTCTAATTGGTTCATTAGCATGGTTACCATGTGTTTTACTAATGTACTCAGAAGCAGGTACCACTAGCATAGAGTTACTATATGCATACAACTGGAGTGTTGACACACAGCTTTTTTTGTGGTGGGGCTTTTTCCTTGCGTTAGCAGTTAAAATTCCAGTTATTCCAATCCATCTTTGGTTACCCGAAGCACACGTTGAGGCACCAACAGCCGGTTCGGTTCTTTTAGCAGGTGTGGTCTTGAAATTAGGTACTTATGGTTTTTTAAGGTTTTGCTTGCCATTATTGCCTGATGCTTGTCTTTATTATAGCCCATTTGTGATAACACTAGGACTAATTAGTTTAATCTATTCTTCATTAACTACCCTTCGTCAGGTTGATTTAAAAAAAGTAATTGCCTATTCTTCAATAGCTCACATGAACATGGCAAATATGGCAATTTTTACACTTCATGACCAAAGTTTACTGGGTTCGTTGTTTATGATGATTAGCCACGGTGTTGTTTCACCAGCTCTTTTCTTATGTGTGGGTGTTATATACAACAGGTATCATACTAAGCTTTTTAGGTACTTATCTGGTGGATGCGCAACAACAATGCCAATTTTTAGTTTGTTTTTTTTTATATTCTCATTAGCAAATATGGCATTGCCACTTTCCCCAAATTTTATCTCAGAGCTCTCAATTCTTTGTGGTATTTTTTCAACTCATACCATTGCCTGTTTATTAGCTACCATTTCAATGGTTCTGAGTGCCGCTTATACCTTGTGGGCCTATGCACGTTTAGTACACGGAATGCCTAATGGTCAAACCATAACCCATATGACAGATGTAAACCGTTTAGAGTTCTGGACTTTGGCGCCTCTCTTAATTTGTACACTGTGGCTTGGACTAAAACCCTCGCTTGTGATTGACTCAATGGCAAACTCCGTGATGCACTTGCACCATTTAATGATTACAAAAATGTTGTAATTTTTTACGTTTTGTGCTCGAAAGAAGAGTGATGCAGAGTAACGCTCATCAAGACAAGAGTGAAGCTCTTCCACACATCCTAGGGCAAAGCATTATAGCCTGCTTAAGTCCCTCCGGGGTTGTAGCTCATGCTTCGTCATCCCCACCGGGGTGCTAGCGCAAGCTTCGTCATCCCCACCGGGGTGCTAGCGCAAGCTTCGTCATCCCCTTCGGGGGCTTATATCTTGTTATTATGCTTTTATTTTTTTTAATATAAAAAATGTCTGTTGACGTCCCTAATTAACAACTAGTAGTTTATTAAATTTTTCTAAGAGCTTCGCTCTTCCAGGGGACCTCCGGGCAAACACCAACAAAATTACTGCGGTTTTGTAGAGAGAGGAAGAAGATTCCTAATTAAAGACTAGTAGTTAAGAAAAAACAGGTCCCCGAAGTATTCTATGTAATTAAAAACAGGTCCCCGAAGGTCCCCGAAGGTCCCCGAAGGTCCCAAAACACAGTGTAGTTAAGAGCTTCGCTCCATTAAATTTCAAAGGTGGGAGTAAGAGACCCTTCGGGTCTCTTATAAACATAGTTAAAGAGCCCCCTTTGGGTTTCTTGGGGGAAGAGTTGTACTCACCAAAGAGCCCCCTTTGGGTTTTTTGGGGGAAGTGTTGTACACACCAAAGAGCAATCGCTCGTCAAAATTCTGGTTTAATCTTTAAAAAGAGCCCCTTCGGGTTTCTTGTTGTTATATAAAAATCCACCGGGTCCATACTATTCTAAAAACCCGTTTTTAAGCCCAAAAACACGTTAATTTTAGATCTAAAAATAGTATTGTGGGTAAAACCATATCTCTAAAACTTCGCTTTTATGTCTGCTTGTATTTTTTTAATTCTAAGCATTAAGAGCTTCGCTTAAAAGCTGGCGCTTGCTTCGGGTCTCCATAAAATTTAAAAGGGGGGAAGAGTACAACTCTTCCTTTGGGTCTCTTCCTTAGGGTCTCTTGGGGGAAGAGTACAACTCTTCCTTTGGGTCTCTTCCTTCTCAAAACAAGTATTTAAGCCCTACAAGGGGGTGGTGGGGCCTTTATAATTAGATCTAAAAAAAATTTTGAGGGTAATACCATATCTCTAAAACTTCGCTCTTAAGTATCCTAGTCCATTTAAAATACTAAGTATAAAGAGCTTCGCTTAGGGGAAGAGTTTTACTCACCAAAGAGCTGCGCTCTTCCTTTGGGGCTCGTCATAATTCTGGTTTAATATTTAAATAAGAGCATCGCTATTCCTCCGGGTCCATTCTCTTTTAAACCCCCCTTTTAAGCCCAAAAACACTTCAAAATTAGACTTAAATAAACCATATCTTTAATACTTCGCTTTTATGTATCCTAGTCTATTTTAAATACTTTGTAATAAGAGCATCGCTTATGGGAAATGCTTTACTCTGCTTTCCTTTAGGGGGAAAAGCATCTGTTCGCTTCGCTCTTGTCTGGAAGAGCGTCACATCGCTTTGCTCTTCATATAAAAATAAAACAGGGGGCCCACTGCGAAGGTCCCCAACGGGGACGGATACTTTTAATATAACTAAAAAGTAATATAAAATACCCTATGCTTTTTTTCAGTTTGCATATTGTGCTTATTTTATTACCACTGTTATTAAGCGTAGCGCTTTTAACACTGGCAGAGCGAAAACTAATGGCCTCAATGCAGCGCCGTGTGGGCCCCAGTGTATGGGGGTTCTATGGTTTTTTACAACCATTTCTAGATGGTTTAAAACTTATTTTAAAAGAACCAATGAGGCCAAGTAATGCTGATACACCACTTTTTATCGCAGCACCTGCCTTAACTTTCGTGGTTAGCTTGATTGCTTGGGCGGTATTCCCAGATGAGGATGGTGTTGTATTTGCAAACATATACTTAGCCGCATTGTACTTACTAATGGTTTCTTCTCTGGGTGTATATGGCTTAATGTTAGCTGGTTGGTCAAGTAACTCTGTCTATGCTTTTTTAGGTTGCTGTCGTGCAGTAGCACAAATGATTTCCTACGAGCTTAGTCTAGGAGTAATTACAATTACAGTTTGTCTTGTTGTTGGCTCCGTAAACCTTTCAAACATGGTATCATGGCAACAAGATGTCTGGTTAGTTTTAATTTTATTTCCACAACTTATAATGTGGTTTATTTGTTGTCTAGCAGAAACAAATAGGGCGCCTTTTGACCTAACAGAAGCCGAAGCAGAACTAGTGGCTGGTTATCATGTAGAATACAGTGCTATGAGTTTTGCACTTTTTTTTATTAGCGAATATGCCAACATGTTTATGATGAGTTTATTCTGCTCAATGCTTTTCTTTGGCGGTGGTAGCAATTCTAGTATTCTTTGGGCTTTGGAAATGACACTAATTGTGTCTGTTTTTGTTTGGGTACGTGCTACTTTGCCACGTTATCGTTATGACCAACTAATGAGGCTTGGGTGGAAAACTTTACTACCCCTAAGCTTAGCACTATTTTTACTAAATGGTGCTATTTTGCTTTGCTTTGAGACTTGGCCTATTGCTGTGTAGTACTCTTGCTGTGTAGTACCATTACATTGAGAAAGAGGAAGAGGAAGAGTACTACTCTTCCCCCAAGAGAACCGGAGGGGCTCTTAACAAAACACCCCCCAAGATTGAAGGAAGAGCAAAGCAAAGCTCTACCCCCAAAAAAAAAGGCCCCCCACCTTTTAATTTTTATGGAGCTAAGCTTTACCCGAGGGGACATTAAATATCACTGCTCCGTTGCTTCGGAACCTCTGGGCTTTTAAACATAGAGCTTTTACACCATAATTAGGAAACTCTATACCTACACATAATAAACGAATAAAGATATCTGGTTATTATATTAGGGAAGGTGGCTGAGTGGTTTAAAGCGATAGATTGTAAATCTATTGACATATGTCGTCATAGGTTCGAATCCTGTCTTTCCCAACAATATTATATGTTTATAATGGCGTCTACAACGTGAAAGGAACACAACAAAAATAGGCCCGGGGTTGTCCCCTGCGGGTGTCCCCAGCGGGCGTCCCCTGCGGGTGTTAAGGGGGTGTCCCCTGCGGGTGTTTAGGGGTTGTCCCCCCTTTTTAAAAATAAAACCTAGTATTTAATAAGGAAGCGCCAGCTTTATGAGCTTCTTTCATAGGGGGCCTACACCAAATTGTGCCCGAATAGGAAACTATTTTTAAAGAACAGGAAGGAAGAGCATCACTTCGCTTCGCTCTTCCCCCTAGAGCGAAGCTCTTAAACAAACCCGAAGGGGACCTTCTTCCTTCCCAGCGGGAAAAACCGCCAGGGACAAATCAGTGCCGGCTTTCCTGTGCAGTACTATTTTATAAAAAATGTTTATGTGGTTATTAGTTTTAATTTTTACTGCAGGTCTACTTATTTGTGCAACACGTGTTGCTCAATCAAGGAACCCTGTTTATGCCGTTATGAATTTAGTTTTACTGTTTTGTAACGCGGCAGGTTTGCTTTTATTACAAGGCATGGAATTTTTTGCAATTTTGCAAATTATTGTTTATATTGGTGCATTATCAGTTATGTTTCTATTCGTTGTAATGCTTTTAAATATTTCATTAACTGAAATTATGGCATATCAACGTGCTACTTACTATACAGTGGCTCAAAGTTTCGCCTTATGGGTTCTCTGTTTAGCTTTATTATGGCCAGCAAGCGAAGCAGGAACACTTACTAGTTTGAATGCACAAACAGGCTCCTCTAGTGATGGGCTATTTTCGCTTCTATCCCCTAGTTCATCAGCTTTCCTATCTTATCAGCAGTCTTATGCATATCAACCAACAGAAGTAATGCTGCGTGAAGTAGGTGTTAAACTATACTTAGAATATGCTGACTTGTTAATAATGGCTTCTCTAGTATTACTAGTGGCGATGATTGGAGCAGTTATATTGGCTTTGAAAAAACAGCCAAAAATTGCACCACAACATAATCGTGATTTTAGATTAATAGTTCATACTATTGTTTCACATTAAAAAATACCCCAGCAAGAGCGAAGGAAGATACCCGCAGGGGACAAACCGGGGAAGTTTTAACAAAACTTCCCCCTTTTAAAAAAAATAGAGATACCCAAAGGATGATACCCTAAAAAAGAGACCCAATGGAAGAGACCCAAAGGAAGAAACCCTAAGGAAGAGGAGACCCTAAGGAAGAGAGAAGCTCTTTACAAGCCCCCACCTTTTAAATTTTATGAAGCAAAGCTCTGGCACAGGGGACTTAGATATCTAAAAAATATTTTTCTAAGTTTTGTTTAAGAGCTTCGCTCTTCATCGCTCTTCTTCTTTATTTAAAAATCCAGGGGACTAGTTTATAATAAAAAACAGGATACTTTGAAACAGGGTAAAAGGGAAAGATGCCTGAGTGGTTTAAAGGAACGGTCTTGAAAACCGTCAGGTTTAAAAGCCTCGGGGGTTCGAATCCCTCTCTTTCCGTTTATTATTATCCCCTTTGAGCACATTTAATTTTTCGGGTCCCTCCCAAAAAAAGGTCCCCGCAGGGGATATCAAACAAAAACCCAGGGATTCTTCCCTGTTTTTTAATAACTACTAGTAGTTTATTAGGAAAAAACCGCCAAAGACAAATTTTTATATAATAATAGCCATGTCAGAATACACCCCTTTACTTGTCTACGTTATAGTGGCCCCGCTGGTCACTTTCCTAATACTGTTTTTAAACAGTTTTTTATCACCACGCAGAATTGACGTGGAGAAATCAATGTCTTATGAGTGTGGATTTGACCCCTTTGTGGACACACGCATTCCATTTGATGTGGGTTTTTATTTGGTTGCTATTTTATTCCTTATTTTTGATATTGAAGTAGCATTCCTATTGCCTTGGGTCATTGGATTCAGGGAGTGTGGTGTTTTAGGCTACGCTGTTATGTGGTTCTTTATGTTTGTTTTATTAGTAGGCTTTTACTACGAGTGGAAAAAAGGTGCACTGGAGTGGAATTAGTATAATTTTGCTTTTTAAATATGCTTTTTCTTTCGGTGGGGGTAAGATCATTGTTCTTGGGGGGGCCCACTTTTAAGAGCTTCGCTCCATAAAATTTAAAAGGGGGGAAGAGCCTCACTCTGCTTCGCTCTTCATCACTAATAAAACCAGGGTCCCACTATTAAGAGACCCGGAGGGGCCCACTGTAAAGAGACTTCGCTCTTCCTTAGGGTCTCTTCCTTTGGGTATCTTCCTCACAAAAAGGCTATGCCTGTAAAAGCACTCGCAATGTGCCAACGCCGGCTAGACAACCGCATAGTCGCTAAGCCTGTTCAAAAAGTTTTTAAAGAAAGTAAGTGCCCACGTCTTTTATACACTGACTAAAAGCGAAGCTCTTAACTTCATAGCATAGACTAAACGCACTTCTTTATTCAAGAGCGATCGCTCGTTAATCATCTGACTGTAAAAAAATGCACCTAACTACCTCATTTAGTGGCAAAGCATTATTATAAAGAAGGGCGACAGTTCTTAAAAAATAGAATAAGTTTTTAAAAGCGACAGCAGGTTACCCCGCTGGCTTAAAGGAAAAGCACGAACGTAACATTTTTGCTTCAAAAGGTCCCCTCGGGTTTGTTTAAGAGACCCTTTGGGTCTCTTCCTATTGTACCCATAAATTTTAAAAGCAGGCGTTTCCTAATTAAAAAAAAGTATTTATTAAAAAACAGTCGCATTATCCCCTAATTAAAAAAGAGTATTTAATAAAAAACAGGTCCCCGAAGGCCGCAGGGCACATTAGCAGGCATTTATATAAAAAGCTTTTATGCTCTGGCCCCCACTTTAAGAGCATGTCTGTTGGGGGGTGTTTTGTTAAAAGCATGGCTCTTGGGGGTGTTTTGTTAAAAGCATGGCTTTTGGGGGGCTGTGTTTTGTTAAGAGCATGGCTCCATAAAAATTTAATGGGGTGGAACTCTTCCCCTCCAGGTCCCCTTTGGTTTTGTTAAGAGCTTTGCTATTGTAAAGAAGTGCATCACTCTGTTTAACACTAGGGGGATGAGCATCACTCTGTTTAACACAAGGGGGAAGAGCATCACTCTGGTTAACTCTTTCATCATCACTTACCAACTAAAGTATAATAAAAAAACGGCAAAATGGGTGTGTAGCTCAATTGGTAGAGTGTCTGCCTTACAAGCAGAATGCTATGGGTTCAAGTCCTGTCACACTCATTTAACTTTTATATTATTCCCCAATAGCTCAGGGGTAGAGCGTATGGCTGTTAACCATCGGGTCGTAGGTTCAAATCCTACTTGGGGAGTTCCCGGCACATCAAAACGTCAGCGAAAATAAAAAGAAGCCCCCGATAGGGAAGACGCAATAATGTGTTTTTTATTACCAGAGCAGACCTTGGCCATAATTTGCCCATATCTACTTATAATAAAAGGGCAATTCAATGGGGAAAATAGTTCAGGGGGGGGATAATAGTTCAAAGGGAGAATAGTTCAAGGGTAGAGCGTCGGTCTCCAAAGCCGCAAATGAGGGTTCGATTCCTTCTTCTCCTGCAAAAAAATAGCCCGCCAGGGACATTGTTATTATATAAAAAGGGTATGCACACCATAGAGCTAAGTTCTTAAAGGGGGCCCACCCCAGTTTTAATAATATCCCCATTCAAGGCTATTGTTGTAAAAAGCTTTGCTCTTTCTACCAAAAAACGCTCTTATCGACACCCAAGGGGACGTCGCGCTTCGCTTATATTTAAATGCCTGCTTAAGTGCCTGCGGGATGCCTGCTTAAGTGCCTGCGGGATGCCTGCTTATGTTTTAAAGCTGGCGCTTCCTACAGGGACTAAAGCAGGCCGAAGCGCCTGCTTATTATTTTTAAAAATAAAAAAACTGCACTGGTGCTACATTGCTGTCGTCAGCCCGTGACGTCTAGTTGTTCAGATTCATTTCTTCGAACGGGCGTCGCCCTTCATCTTTGTTTTTATCCAAAGATGTTATAGAGTAGGTTTTATAACCCTACTCTAGGTGGGACAGACCCACCTAGGGGATCACGTCAAGTCATCATGGCCCTTTTAGAGCGGGCTACACGTGTGTGACATTGGCAATCACAACAGGACGCTATGGTATGAGCCAGAGCAAATCGTCTAAAGATTGTCCATGCATGCCTTTTCTGATTAGTCTATGCAACTCTAGACTATGAAGGCGGAATCGCGAGTAATCGCGGATCAGCTACGCCGCGGTGAACATTACATAGATCATCTGTGCACACATCGCCCGTCACGCTCAGAAAGTAGATTTCTTTGAAATCCTTTAAAACTCCTTGTGCGTTATAGTCTGTAGATTAAAAACAAAAATGATTTTTAAAGCATACAAAGAAGTTTGCGATTTGAGTGAAGTCGTAACCGGTCGCTCTAGGGGAACCTGGAGCGGATAGGAATTTAGCTTTATATTATATAAAAAAGAATGATGAGTGAAACAAAGTGAAGCTCTTCCCCCAAGAGCTTCACTCTGCGTCGCTCTTAGGTGGGGAGTGCTTGGCTTTTACTTTATTTTATAATTTTATAGTGCGTCTTTATTAAAATGACTATACAAATTATAAATTGTGTTATTGTGAACAAAAAAAGCTTTATAGTGTCTGAAGGAAGGCGTTATTTTTATACACCACATATTGGCTCAGAAAACCGATACGGTCCGCACTCACGGATATTTTTTGAGTTTTTAGTAGGTGCGCTTTTTGGTGATGGTTTCATATGGTTAAGTCACAAAAAACCTGTGCTAGGTTTACAATAGAGTCTCTAAACAAAACCAGAGGGGACATTTTTTCTTCTAGAATTAAAAAAGGGGGCTATTATAAAAACGGGGCAGGAAGAGTTAAACAGTGTGATGCTCTTCCCTCTAGAGTTAAACAGAGTCATGCTCTTCCCCCTTGAGTTAAACTGGGTAATGCTCTATCACCAAGAGTGATGCAGAGTGATGCTCTTTCCCCTAGAGTTAAACAGAGTGATGCTTTTCCCCCAAGAGTTAAACAGAGTGATGCTTTTCCCCCAAGTGTTTAACTCTTCACAAAACACCACCCCAAGAGTTAAACACTTCACAATGATTCTAAGAGCATCGCTCTTCACCCACCCTTTTAATTTTTATGGAGTGAAGCTCTTCACTAAACACCCCCAACAGAAAGGCTCTTTACAAAACATTCCCAAAACAGTATAATATTTAAAAATGTGCCCTTCGGAGACCCGGAGAGCACATGCGTTCACTAAATACTATAAGGGCTTTGTCTTAAAAAGCATCAAAAGTTGTCTAAAATAATGTAAACTAAAACGGGCTTGAGCACCTGAAGGGTGCCGCCTTGCATCTGAAGGGTGCCGCCTTGCTTCGAAAATTTTTTAGGGAATGTAAACATCTGGTTATATTTGGTAGAGTATAGCACTATCAGGCTAAAATATTGCCTAGTTTTATGCTTTATCTAAATATTATGGGGGCACTAGGAATGTTTTTTTTCTTAAGTGAGCCCTTGACAGGGTCGACCATATAAGAACCAGAACGAAGCTTTTACTACTTATAAATTAAAAAGGACTAGGGAACTTATAATTTTAAAATGACTAGGGTACTTAAAAGCGAAGTTTTCTAGATGCCCCCCCCGAAAGAAGGTTTCTGTGGTTAGTTTATATGTTCTAGTGCCCTCTAATAAAAAAAACGGTTTTATTGCGCACCAAAACAGATAAAGAAGCACATCAAGACACCTTCTTTCTTTCCTAGGGGGGGCTGGCGCATATTATTTTTGGTTTTGGCTTAGAAAACTTTATGTGTTTACAGGGCTTTTTGTGTGTTTAATACGTAAATCAATGTCCCCTTTTGGGGGGCCCACTAGTTAAGTGTTCTAAGCCAAGGTAGAGCCCACGCTCGTCCCACACTCGCTTATAGGCGAAGCCATTTTAAATTTAAAAGAAGGACGTTCGTTCCCCTCACCAGAAGTATAATGTCCTCTATGGGGCTATCCCCTTTAAAATTTTATGGAGCGATCGTTCGTCATTTTTCTGGTTTTATCTTTAAAGAAGGTCCCCTGCGGGTGCCTTCACTTCTAAAACCCTTTTTTAAGCCTAAAAGCCCATCAAGAATTAACCTAAAAAGCTCTTAAAAGGTAGAACATATCTCTAAAACTTCGCTTCTAAGTTTCCTTGTCAAAAAGGATTTTCACAAAAAACCTCTTTAAAGAAAGAGCAAATGTTTTGCTTTAAAACAAGGCCTTCCGTCCTAATGGTATAAGCAAAATCTAAATGGTTTTTCTGAGGTCCCCTCGGGTTTGTTTAAGAGCCCCGAAGGGTCTCTTCCTATTGTACCTTAAAGGTTTTGTTTTTGCGTAAAAAGCTGTTTAATCTACTAAAACGTTAAAAACGTAATGTCATGTTTAAGTTCAAGTTCAAGGTTTTAAAATTATTATTAGACAACGCATCAAATAACATTCAAAAGGACGTGCAAGAACACGGTCTTGGACGTTTTAAAGGTGCTGTCTTGCTGCAAAAAGGTGCTGTAATAAGGGAATTCTTTCTTTTGTTGTTATTTGGGCAACTCAAGGCTTACTTAGCCAAAATTTTTCCTGGGTATATGTTATATTTGAACTTAAGATGTTATATTTGAACTTAAGATGTTCTCTTGGTATGTGCTTACTACTAAATCCCGAGTGGCTTGGTCGTCTTTAAAGCACATCCCCGTTTTTTAATAGCCCCCTTTTTTATTTCTAGAACAAAAAAAGTCTATTGCTTCGGGGGCTTCTTTATAACAGGAGATATTGCATAGTCTGTTTGTGCGTTGGTTTGTGCAATTATGGTTTAAGGGTTAAAATCCTGTTATCCCCGTTTAATTATATAATTCCCTGCTTTATTGTAAGGGGAAAAGGTGGTCCCCGAAGGGGACTCAGGTGCAATAGTGAAGCTCATAACAACACAAAAATTCGGGGGCCCCCTTTTTATAAGAGCTTCGCTCTAGGGGGAAGAGCATCACTCTGCTTCGCTCTAGGGGGAAGAGCATCACTCTGCATCACTCTTCATCTCTAATTAAACAGGGGGACCCGGAGGGGCTCTTGGCACAGAGCTTTGCACTTTGGTGTAGAGCATTGCACTGCCTTCTTTATTTTTAATACTAATAATTTCTAAAATAAAACATAATGTTAAGCGAAGCAAAGTTTGTGTCCATGGACTTGGCACCTTATTTGCCAGAATTGAATATGGTTTTTACATTTATGTTATTGCTAGTGTTTGGAGTGCATTATTCTTCGTCGCTATCAGCTGAAATGAGTTTAACTAATAAACAGCCTGAAAGAGTGCAAGCTGATATAAGTACAGGACCTGCCACAGTAATGTGGGTTGATTGGGCTGTTGTATGGTGTTTTTTATCATTCTTAGTACTGGTAACATATGGCTACGAAAATGTGCCATTATTAGGAGGTGTCTACTGTCGAAGCACTCTATCAACAGGACTATCATTGTATTTGTTTCTATGGACTCTATTGTGTTTAATTCTTAATAGGTCTAAAAAAAGTATTGTAGAACATACTCTTCTTTTATTACTATGTACTTTTGGTATGCATATGATGGTGATGTCTGTTGATTTTATGAGTTTTTATTTAAGCCTAGAGCTACAAAGCTTTTGTCTTGTTATTTTGTGCAGCTTAAACTATAAAACAGTTTCTAGTGTTGAAGCCTCTCTTAAATATTTTTTATTGAGTGCTCTGTCATCCGCAGTATTAGTACTTGGTATAAGTATTGTGTACTTCTTCTTAGGTTTCACTGATCTTTCCCTATTTGTAGAAGCTTATGCAGCACTACCAAATGCCCCTTTGTTAACAGCAGCTGTTTGGTTAATTACAGTTTCATTACTGTGGAAATTAGCAGCAGCACCTTTGCACATGTGGGCAGCCGACGTCTACCAAGGTGTTCAGAGTGGAATGACTCTATACATCTCCACATTACCAAAACTTGCTGTTTTAGGTTTTTGGCTTAATATTTGGCACACAGGAACAGCACTATTGCCATTTTTTGCTTGTATGTGCCTTCTATTAGGCGCTTTCTCTGCATTAGGGCAGTTAAATATTAAACGCCTGTTAGCGTACAGCTCTATTGCTCAAATGGGGTTTTTATTAATGCCTCTTTGTACACAGGGCGGAGCTAGTGCATTGTTAACACACTTAACTCTTTATATTTGTGCATCTATGGCTATTTGGGGTTTAATTCTTTGGCCAAGCCGTACACCACAGTTTTTATGGCATTGGTCTAGTCTTAAAGAGACCCACCCAGAAGTATCCGCTACTCTTGTTATTTTATTAATGAGTCTAGCTGGTTTACCACCCGTAGCTGGTTTCTTTGGTAAGTTAGGTATTTTTAAAAATAGTTTGGAAGAGAGCCAATACTTTTTAGTTTTAATTGCTCTTGTAAGTACTTGTATAAGTACCTATTACTATGTGCGCATGATTCGTATAATATACTTTGAAGAAGCTAAAGAGTGGTACAGTTTTAAAACCAGGATGCCTACTACTCAAGCCTACTTTATTAGTTTTTTAACCTTGCTGCTATGTACTATTCTTTGGTACAGCAACCCTTTGTCTGTGTATCACCAACTGCTTTGTACCGATTTAATGGCATAAAAGCCATCATACGGCAAACCTTTGTCTGTATACCACAAACTGCTTTGTACCGATTAAATGGCATAAAAGCCATTATTATAATTATATTATAATAATTATATTATAATAATTATATTATAATAATATGAAAAAGCGCACGATTTAATTTTTAAAAAAATCATGAGTTCTTACTCTTTATACCAAACTTTTATATGTACAGCTAATGCCCACTTTATAGTCTACCTCGCTCCCAGTAACTTAAACGTTTCATGGAATTTCGAAAGTCTAGCAGGTCTCTGCTTAGTTGTGCTATTTTTAACAGGGGGTATTTTTAGCTGTGCATTATACCTCTTTATTATATAAGGCTTTCAAACCGAAAGCCGATTGTCCTAATCCGTGGACTGGGCCAGCACCTGACTATGATTGTCCTATCAGGGACGAGGATCTTCAATATCCCTCTGATGAGCTGTTGATTTAATGATGCCCATCGCAATAATATTGCGAATATTTTTTACTATGAAACGAGCGAAGCGTTTTTAGCGAAGTTTAGAGATATGGTTTTACCCACAAAAAGGTTTTTTGTTTAAAAATTGAAGGGGTTTAAGGCTTAAAAAAGGCTTTAGAAGGGGAAGGCACCCGGAGGTCCGGGGAAGTTTTAACAAAACTTCCCCCTTTTTAAGCTTTAAAAATGTTTTTAGAAAAGAATGGGCTTAGAATTTAATATTGACTAGGATACTTAGAAGCGAAGTTTTAGAGAGATGTCCCCGCAAGGGGACTTTTAAAAGCTTTTTCTTTTAATTATTGAAGGCCCCCCTTTTAAAGGCTTAAAAAAGGCTTTAGAAGTAAAGGGGCTTGCTGGAGACGTTCTTATAATATAAAAGTTTTTTAGGCTTAAAAATAAAAAAGGGGCCCACTTAGAAGTAAAGGGACTTGCTGGGGACGTTCTTATAATATAAAAGTTTAAAAATGACGAGCTCTTAGATATGATGTTCCCGCCGCCCAAGAAAACGGCACCGCCTATTAGCAAGAGGATTAACAAGCATTGTCTGTGAGTAAGTGGAAAAGACGTCCTTCCCTCTTTTTAAAAATAGCTTCGCCTGAAAGCCAGAGTGTTACGAGCTTCGCCTGCTAGAATCTGACCAGCCATGAAAAAACTAAACCTATAGTTCTTCTTCTTTGGAGTAAGCAGCATCATCTTAGTCCACTAAGGGTCAAGGGGTTTTTCTGCAGGCTTACCAACAACACATGTCTTCTTTATAGGAAACCCAAAAAACTATATTTAAAAGTACTGCTCTAGTGTTAGTCCTTGAAGGTTTCTAGATACCAGAAGTATGGCTAGAGCAATCAAACATACCCATTGGTATTGTATAATAATACGGGGGGAAGATCTTCGCACACAAGCACTTATAAACAGAGGGCTCTCAAACCTATAAAATTTAACGTCCCTTATTACATTCTAAAATGTAATAAAAAAGGGGGAAGATCATCGCACACAAACGCTTCTAAACAGTGGGCTCTCAAACCTTTAAAATGTGACGTACCTGAGGGGGCATACGAATAGTCCCCTTGGGTGCTTGGGTGGAATAGTCCCCTTGGGTGCTTGGGTGGAAGAGACCTTCTTTCGGTGGGGGGGGGGTCAACAAAAAAATAATGAAAGCCGCTTTTAAACTTTAATTAAAATAAAGAGCGATGCTCTAAAGCAGGCGCTTCCTGCGGGGACTTCTTTATTGCAGACCATTCCATTTTTTCATAAAGCTCCCAAACTACCCTTGCCAGCAGCTTACTGGTTATACGGTTCAAAGCTCCTCTGGTCTTAACAGGTCACTCTAGGGAAACCTTATATTGGTTTTTCTTTACTTAGTGCTTTGGGAACCACATGTGCCTCTTTTAAATTTTATGTTTTCCGCTGGGGAATACCAACCAGGACAACTTTTTTTATAATAGGTCCCACACCAATAAAAAAGCCACACCATTTTTAAAATATTATAGAGATACCCAATGCAAGAGCGAAGCCACACCATTTTTAAATAATCTTGAGAGACCCAAAGCAAGAGACCCAAAGGATTTTTAAAAAACAACAAGAGACCCAAAGGATTTTTAAATAACAACAAGAGACCCAAAGGAAGAGTAGTACTCTTCCCCCCAAGATACCCAAAGGAAGAGAACCTAAGGAAGAGCGAAGCAGAGTGATGCTCTTCTCCCTTTTAAATTAAAAGGAGCGATGCTCTTTACAAATTTTTAAATAAAATAGAGATACCCAAAGGAAGAGTATAACACTGTTATACTCTTCCCCCAAGAGTACTACTCTTCCCCCTTTTTATTTTTATGGAGACCCGGAGGAAGCGCCAGCTTAACAAAACAGGGTGTTTTGTGCCTTCTTATGTACTATTATTTAATAACTTTTATCTAAGAGCCCCTTTGGGTCTCACCAGGGGAGACACCCTATTTAAAGATAATAGAGACCCGGGGAGCTCTTATAAACAACGGAGGAAGATAAGTGCTTTGCTATTTTTTTGATAAAAAGTTTTTTTAGTATCCCCTATGGGAATTGAACCCATCTTTTAACCTTGAAAGAGTCATGTCCTAACCAATAGACGAAGGGGACGTTCGGGGATAGACAAATTAAATATTTTATGAAAGTAATTCTTTCATCTCGTAGCTCCAATACCATTGGCGCCCGACGATTTTAACAGTTAAGCCTGGCTTGTCTATTTGATCGTCTAGGCTGTAAATCAATGTTAATGAAGGCAGTGCTATCAGTAAAACGATAACACTAGGCAGAATAGACCAAATTAACTCTAGCTGAGTATGGTGGTTAATACGCTCAGGGCCTGCTTGCTTGCTATTGTGAAACCAGTAGCAAATACGAGCACCCATCCAGACTACTATAGTAAATATAGTAATCATAAAAAAAAATATGTCATGGTGAAGGTCAATCATGCCCTGCATGTTGGCAGTTGCTGGGTCTTGAAAACTCAGTTGCCAAGGTTGAGGAGCATCTGCCTTTGATAAAAAGGAGAAGTAGTTCATTTCTTATTTTACATAAAATAATATAAGAAGGCAGGAAGAGTGAAGCAGAGTGAATCTCTTCCCCCAAGAGTGAAGCAGAGTGAATCTCTTCCCCCAAGAGTGAAGCAGAGTGAATCTCTTCCCCCAAGAGTGAAGCAGAGTGAATCTCTTCCCCCAAGAGTGAAGCTCTTAACAGAACACCCACCCTAGAGAGAAGCTCTTAACAGAACACCCCCCCAAGAG